CCTAGCGGAGCGGACGTACAGCTTTGCTACATCAAATCTATTTTGGGGTGATTTTTCAAGTTGAAGGAGTTTATCAGTAGCTTCCGAAGGATCGAGCCCATCAATTTTCCATCAACAGGTGAAAACAAGGAGGAGGAGGTATACACAAATGAACTGGATTACTAGCTAAATGCTAAATCTGTACGAACTGCCGATTTCGTCGGAATCTACCCGTAATAAAAAGAAAATTCGTGGAAAATTTGCGTGGAAATGAAAATAGGAAAATGTAGATGAGTAGATATGAAATAAAGAAGGGATCTACTAAATCCCGCGACTTGTCTCTGTTTTACTCGTACGCTACTGGTCAAACAATCGCTGAAAATTTAGGTACGGCAAGAGCAATTTGTTGATGCAACTACCAATGCAGGGAATTTCTTGTGTTCCCGCGCGCTCGCAGGACACTGCGAGAAACAATTGCGACGTCGTTAAATCACTAGCAATGACTAAATTGTTTTTCGAACGAATCACACTCCTTCGTATACATCAGGAGTCCATTGATGGAACGGGACGAGAGAGGGTTTGGACGCCGTCCCAGCTGTGATAGACGCAATAGAGGTACAAGTTACAGTGAGATACTGACTTAACGGGAGTCCATCGGCTGTTTTATCAAGCTGTAGCTGTCCGCCGGAAATTCCATACAACAGAGAAAAACCATATAGCAGAAAAGACGAACTTGCTCCGCCCATCAGTAAAAATTTCGTAGTTGCTTCATTCGATCTTATATCCTTTTTGGTATGTCCAGACGAGAAGCAAGAAGATAAACTTGAGAATTCCAACGCCACATAGAGGGTGACCAAATCATTTGCCCAACATAGAACCATTCCACCCGAACCTGCAGTTAATGCAAGGAACGAAAATTCTGCCGAAGCCGTTTTTGAACATCGTATGTAATCAACTGGCAACAGAACAGATAATAGCGAACAAATCAACAGAAAAAATCTAAATATATAGCTAAAATTGCTGATCCGATAATTTTCGAAAGCGATGGGAACGGAGTGGATCCCCCATTGGCATAGTGAAACAACCACGCTAATTAACATAGATATTAGTGAAATTCTGTGAAGCGAAATTGTATTTCTCCCCCTATTTGATAAATCGACCACAATAACTGTAATTAAACCGATAATCAAAATACGTTCCGGCAAAATTGGCAGATTACCCAGTAGAAGAAAGAAATCTGAGAAGAAGGAATTGGTGTAATTCGTAATAGGAATCGGGATAATATTTGGGAGTGGGTAACTTTCTGCCACACCGATTTCGAAACGAAATTAGCAAGTGAAGTACTTTCGTATCTATGTGACTGTATAAATCGAAATGGCGGGGTATTCCTATTTTTTCCTCATCAAATCAATTTGATAGCGATTTTTATTAAATTGAATTGAAAGGAGGAAAAAGCAAACTTCAAACAAATTTATTAGACTTGTATTTTCGATGCAATAAATGTTGAAGAAACGGATGGAATTAGGCTTAAATGCCAAATTCTTTGATCCGTTTTGGAGGAGTTGAGCTTGTTAGACGTAGGGACCATCTTTGGTAGTTCTAGGTCAAACCTGCGTCGCGAGAGACGTATTGTGCTTCTATGTTTACCCGCCGACGTACTATCGCATGGTAGTCGTGATATATATCTCGATCTACGCAATCCATCTCGATTTATTGAGGCGCTGTGGTACGAGGAAAAAGTATTCCAAATTTTTACAAACCTGTTCAAAATCTCATCATCTGTTAATACAGTCCGGGCTAATTTACTAACTGGATGTCCAGTACTATCGCAGAACTTCTCTTTTTCCAAGAGTTTAACTAGTAGCGAAATTGGAATCCTGGGATGAATTCCCTCTCCACCCAAAAGACTGCCGCAAGAATCCATTGTGGTTTCGACCTGGACGTTTCCCGAAACTGGCTGAATAGCTGAGATGTAACCCAAGAATAAGACGCAACTGGCGGATAACAAATTGATACGTATTTGGGTAAATTCAATTGAATAATGAAAATGAGATCTGAGAAATATCGAGAGGTAATAGATCCATTTTTTTGCGAAATATTGAGTTCCACGAAAAGCTATGAGATTTTTGTTTCTACATCTTCCAAGGTGGATGCACAAACTTCGAGTGAGACAGCGGTCGCCGCTTATCGCGTCTGATCGAGAATTATATTCAGAAACACGTATCTTCTTTCTGGTCATGTTATTCCGATCGGGAGATACGAAATATCTCGGGTTTGACTCATGCATTCGTGTCCATAAAACTAGCAATATCAAATCGATTTCGTAAGTGTAAAAATTTCGGAGTAGCATGTCAATACTTCTGCGTTCTCTTTGTTTCCAAGACCTAATCTGAATAGATTTTCCACACAAAGTTTTGTACGTGTGAAAAACTACCCTTAATATATGTGGAAATGTCACATCCCTAATTCGTCGGCGAAACAAGCGAACCGGAGTTTCTAGATGAAGATTCTGTGACATCTCTATCTCTAAAACGTGGCTAGATTTTGGTAATCTATCTTCCAAAAATAAAAATATTGAATGGATAGACTGTGAAATTTTCGAGTTGTTATTTGTTTCAGCAGCTAACCGACACGAAAGAGGTATCCCCAAAACTAGACATATTGTTTGTAGAAGTACATGGAGATATAAATCTATGTCAAGTCGACTGCTTCATTTTCAAACAAATTCTGAATAAAAAATCTCTGAATAATCTTGGTGACGCACACTATCAATTGAACGCTTTGTTGCTGCTGCACTACACGCCCCGAATACCAAACCGATGTCTCGTCTATCTAAACAACGCCTACAAGCGACTGAATAAAAATTATCTCTGAGTAGGAGGAGAAGTAAATATGGGAAACAAGCTCGATTAGCGCTAAGCCCTTCGCTTTTCTGTAATGCATCAAATTTAGGAAGGGATCCAGAAGTTGTCTTCGTCACAGTAACTCCCAAGCATTACTTTTCATAATGAATTTTATTCAAAAGAATCAATGTATTAGTAATTATATTATCATTGTATGAATAAAATGAGAAGAAAAAGCTGTGAATGTTTAACCACCGTGGTCGAAAGAGCTGAATCACCTGTTTCATCGGACAACGTGAAACCCGAATTAGTAAATACTTGCTAATGTAGCAAATACTTACTAATTTGGGTTTTGTCGAGGAAGCATCGACCCAAGTAAAACATTTCCCGACTTGATCCTCGATAAAGTACCGAGCTGCAATCATCTTTTGGGAAGAATCGTGGGGAGTTGGATCAAATTTGTGGCGTGAAATCGGCGGTCAACCCCTAACCCAACACTGGGTCGGATATAAAAGTTTGTCCCGGTAGTAATCATGTCATTGGCTTGAACTACCTGCGTCTTCCCTTCCTCTTCCAATTTTTCATCACATCCGTAAAGATATGTCCGATATCACTTCTTTCGAAGGAGGTTTTGATGGAAAACCAGTAGTCTCTCCGAAATATTCTACTTCTTAAGGGAATGCCAAATACGGCATAGATGTGGAGTATAAGTAGAAGAGAGGGGTAATACAAAAGCACCTGAAAGGAGCTGTAAGCTGGGCCCATTAGATTCTCCTAAAATTTGATTTTTGATTAGAGGTTGATTCCGACTTGTTCAGGCACCTTCGCCCGTTTCGAAATATCACGAACAGTTTCTGTTGATTGCGCTCCCTCTTTGAGGAGAGCAGTAATAGCGGAAAGATCCAACTGGGTTTGCTCTTTGCGGGGGTTGTAAAAACCAACCTCCCTAATAGCTTCCCCTTCCCGCCGAGATTGGGTGTCGATTGCAATTATTCGGTAAGTAACCTATCGGGATAGGTGGGTGCACGCGGGGTGAAACCCCCCCCCCGCAAAGCCGTATGTGAAACGTTGAATTCGTACAGCTTAGAGCACAACTTCGATTGAATAGGTAACTGTTCTATCCAATTGTAGAAAAATACTTCTAACTCATATGTGTCATTCTCCCATTTATTGAGTTATCTCCTCACGAATTATCCCTTTGGGGAAAATATTACTACAAGATGAATAGGGAGACGGGGAGGTGAATGGGGGGACAAGCTTACCCCCCCCCCCGCCTCTTCCCCCTTCATTTACCTACTAATAAGTTCAACTGGATATCGAAAATCCCCTCGTTCGCAGATCGATTTTGACAATCCTTAGGTTTAGGCCTAACCCCGAGGGTTTTCCAAGTTGAGAGTCGGTAGCGGCAGAACCCATCCTCATCGACCCCTAAGGAAAAAATTTGTCGAGTAAGTTTTTTTCTACATCTGATTGTAGACAAAATGAGACTCAATCGAAGTAAGGCAGTTGGGTCGTCTGAGCCCGGTAATACTAAGCCAACCCCACTGAAATTCAGTTTTCAGTCCCCGGTAAGACAAGGTAACGGACTGATGAGGCTTCGCCGCGCTATTTCGTGGAAATAACCATAGATAGAACTTCTCTCTGAAAATAGAAATAGATTCAAATAGATAGATATTCTTCAAGTTTCATTGGGTAATGGGTTTTAACGAATGTCGAAGCAGAAACGTCCTACCCTCTGAGTAGAACCGGCGGATACTAGACTCCACGAATACGATCTCGATGTTCGAGTCACACGTCGCTTCTTACCATGTCGCTTCAAGCGGGGTTTTACCGTAATATCTAAAAACCGAGAATTAGTTTTTTGCTAAATACTTACTGCTCCAAAACCTTCGATTGATATTTCCGGTACGAACTTTCCGACGCATTCCCGAAATTAAGTTAAATAGACTAGAACTTATGCCGAATGATTACCTGTACAGCTTATCGAATTAAGAGCTTGATTTTTCTTTAGCCGCATACGTCACGTCAATTGTAATTTCCGGAATATTGTTTCGCTTCGCGAAGACTTCGGTGTTTTTCTTGGTTCTCCCCCTTACGAAACCAGGAATTCTACTTGGTTCCGACTCAGCTTCGGGAGTCCAATTAATATCTCTTCTATCTGTTGATAGGGACTTGGTGCTTACCTCTTTGGTATCATGCCCCCCGAAAACATCCAGTGAATGATCTTCCATACCCAGATTAAACGAATTATAGATTAGATCGGCTATTTGATTGGTTCCTTCGTAACCTAAAAATGGTCGATATCCCAGAGGAAAATTCTGAATATGAACTGGTGAAGAAGTGACCCCGCACGGAGTGTCAATACGTTTGCCAATATGACGCTCCATTTGAGTTCCAAATATGGCGGAGGGTTCAATACGAGCTATCGTATCTCCAACCTCGGTATGGTCTTCCGTAACTATTACTTCATCACATAAACCCCGAACTTGCTCATTAAACCGTTCTGCATCATGCTTGCAATACGTGCCTGAGCAACTGACACGAATTCCCATTTCTTTAACGAGTATTTGAGTAATTGAGGCTGCATGAGTTGCGTCACCAAAAATTGCTGCTTCTTTTCCAGCCAAGTTTTGACAATCAATAGACCTTGAAAACCAAGCTGCTTGAGAAACAAATTTAGTTTGATTGTCAATATATAACTTGTAATTAAGTCTCTTTTCTGACAGTGCGGAAGCCCACACATTCACAAGCTTTCCGATCTGTGTAATGAAGTCGGCTGTGTTTGAAATTCCCATGGGAGTTATAGATATGTAAGGCATTCCATACTCTTTTTCCGAAAAAGTTGCTGTCATCAAACCTACTTCGCGGTAAGGAACTGTATTAAACCAAGCTCTTGGCAAATCCTTCAAATATCTGAGAGACCCTCCCTCTGGGATTACTTGATTGACTGCAATTCCCGATTCTCCAGGTAGACGTTTCAATTCGCGACAGTCATGTTGATTATGGAAGCCTGAGGTAAAAATTCCTATAATATTTGCTGAAGGTCTGTTTGTCACGGATCGATCCGAGGTACTTTGTCTACGAGCCCTATCCAAATGAAATCGAGTTATTTGTTCCAAGGTTCTATCCGCCGCTTGAAGCTCGTTTACTCGGTGGTAATTAACATCCGCGGGAATTACATCGGACTCGGAAGACAAAGAAGCTCGATCTACAAAATTTTGTAGATCCTCCTGTAAAATACTGGAGGTACACGTAGGTGTTGAGACGATTAAGTCGGGGTGTTATTCCTCATCTTTTCGACTTATGTTATTTATAACCTTTTCTTGAGACCCACGTGCCAGTACGTGGCGGTCCGCTACACTAGCAGTTACTGGGGTAAAATCCCTTTCCCTCTCTGACGTGGAACGCATCACGTTGAAATAGTCATCTCCCAAAGGGGCATGCATTGTAGCATGTACGTTCCTGAAAGAACTGGCTACCCGTGAAGTACCTATGTGGGCGGGTCCAGCATACATCCAATAAGCTAATTTCATAATTTGATTTCGGTGTCATTTTGTTACTTCGCATCACAAAGGGATCTATTGCTATATGCGGCTTATCATCATAATATAAACTGGAAGATCCACCGGGAAGAACTATCATATCGAGTATGTCGAGGGAGGGGGTAGATATAGAATCGAAGCTAGAAATAAGTGAGATTTATGACTTCTCTAATTTCTAATATATGAGGATGCGGGAGATTTTTTTTTTTAGGAAAAAAAATCTGGGACGGAAGGATTCGAACCTCCGAGTGACGGGACCAAAACCCGCTGCCTTACCGCTTGGCCACGCCCCACAAACGATCGGTATGATGACTATCCCACACTTCGAGTTTCCTGTCAACCGGTTTTTTTAGTTATTCGCTCGGTTAGGAGGGAGCGGCAACGAAAAGAGATTGGAGTAGTTTGGAACTACTAGTACTTCGGAGAACTAACTGAGAAGGAATACTCAAGTAGAAACCCAGTCAGATATCATTTTGGTCCGGTAAGATTTTGATTCGGTGAATCCAAATTATTTGAATGGGGGAACATATAATAAAATATGCCTGACGGGTCAACCAATTGCGAGGTGATACGTAACCATGTCGGGGGGAAATTACTTGCTACATCACCGGAGAATAAAGATGATAGCTTCGTATGACATCTATCTGGAAAATTCTATTCACCTCAGCGATGCTTCTTTTGCCAAATTACCCGAAGCTTATGCAATCTTCGATCCAATTGTGGATGTGATGCCGGTAATACCGGTGCTCTTCCTCCTCCTGGCCTTCGTTTGGCAAGCCGCAGTTAGTTTTCGATAATTAAGTACTAGGGGGTTGCTCAATTCTAGAATGCCCCGCTCCTTACGGGGCGACGTAAAAAAGAGAAGCTGCCAAACAGTTGAGGTTGGAAAGGGAAAAATGGTGGGGGGGGATCGCTGCAACTCAAGGAAAGAACTAATTTTGGTAAATCGCAAACCTCTTACGTGGCATCCGCGGTTAGATATATCGGTACCGACGCATTCACTTCTACATCGAAAAATGGGATTGGATGCCCGCGGCTTACTCGAGATTGACAGAAATAAATTTTTTAGTGAATTGAATATTTATGCAACTTCTCCTTCCACCTATTGAAGTAATTAAGAAGAAAACGGAATACTGAATGGGATAGATATAATCCATTTGGTGAAATAACGTTTCGTGAAAGCCGGGTTCTTTCTCCAAATTAAATTGGGGGAAGAAGTCACATCCGTATGTCCAAACAAATATAAATGATAGAGATAAATAGATGTTCGAAACAAGACAAAGTTGTTCCGTCTCATTTTATCCCTAGTTCTAAAAAACATGGAGATGTTATCACGCTTACCCTCAAACTATTTGTCTATGCAGTAGTGATCTTTTTCGTCTCTCTCTTTGTTTTCGGATTTTTGTCAAACGATCCCGGACGAAACCCTGGCCGTAGGGATTAGATAAAAATCAATGTCTCAGTTACCTTGTTGAGATAAGTTTCCCAATCCACCAGTTTAACTAATTTACTAACAAGGGAGAGAGAGGGATTCGAACCCTCGGTACATATGACTTGTACAACGGATTAGCAATCCGACGCTTTAGACCCCTCGGCCATCTCTCCGAGCAACTAGGGATGTTTTTTCCCCAAATTCTAACACGAAGTTAGAATGTAAGTCTATACCTACAATCTACATCTACGGTACAGTTCACGGAAGGGGTGGCCTTGCCCGCGTGCGTATTACCTAATTTGATGGAGTCAAATTCCAGATCAATCCTGGGTAGAAATTCCCCTCTTCCGTCTCTTGCCGGCCCCCCCCCCCTCCTTCTACGACGTAACATAAGACAAATAGATTCGTAAACAAATTTATTGGGTACGGAGCGAAAATTTTGCCCAAAATGGATTCGATACTTCTTGGCCTAGACGAAACTGGCGAATTAGCCTCTGCTAACTAAACCAAATTGATTGCCGATGCGGTGCAATGGCGAATTTCGCAGTTAAGATGCTTGTTATGGAAGCGGAGCGAATTAATTTCACTTTATGAATTTGATGCCACCGGTTTCTACCACCTCCCCATTTTTTCGCGTAAGTGATAAAGAAAATTAAATAGATATATTTGTCTAATTTTTTATAAAATTTCTTGATATCAAGATAGATTTCTGAAAAACGATAGGAGGAGGGATAATGAATCTAGAAATAATTGCGCAACTTGCTATTTTGGCACTGGTAGTTGCATCAGGACCTTTAGTAATTGCACTACTGGCAGCTCGAAGGGGTAATCTGTGACGTGGGCAGCGCACCCATTAAATGAATACCTATTTTCTATATAGATATATACATATATACGGAAACAAGGAATGGGTGGGGTAGGGGGGGGAGCTCCTCCTACAACCAGATGTAAGTACGTTTGGAACGCCCCACCAATGTACATGTAGCTCGTATAATAGAATTGCACCGTCGCGGGTATAGTTTAGTGGTAAAAGTGTGATTCGTTTCATATTGATTTCAATAGTTAAAGGATCTTTCAAAATGAATCTCAACTAAATCAAGAAGCTTTATTTTTACAGAAGTACATCTATTTCTCCTTACCAGTTATTGATGGTGGTATGGGAGAAGAATGCGCCATTTCTGTTACTCTTGTACTTCGGAAGTCGTACCGGTTAGTGACGAAGCAGAATTATTTTGGTATGCAAAAAACTTGGGATGATTTCGCAATATAGAGAGAATGAAAAAAGAAGATAAGAATCTATGGGTAGAAATCTAAAATATTTGTTTCATCGTCACTGAACCTTGGAAAAAAATTCAAGCTTGAAAGTTATAAATAGATTGATCTTGGTTTATCAGGATTATCATGCATTTTTTTGATTAAGCGATAACAATTGCTTCCGAGACTCGGTGAAAAATATTTACCTAAGGATTTTTGGGAGTGAAAATAGAGAACGAAGTAAATGAAGGAAAAAAAGTAATTGATAAAACTAATTTTTTTTTTTCAAGGGATCATCTAGGAAGTATATCCATGCTGTACGACCAAAACGTAAGCAAGACTGACATAGATTTTATGGATACCACCTACTCCGAGTGGGGCGGTTCCCTACTATCCGGACGGTGGTGTAAAAGGAGGGGAAAAAAAAGCCCCCAGATATTCCAATATGGAGGAAGCCTCGATCCTCGCAGAAGTCATTTCGATATGTGCTCCCTTGAGGCGAAAGAGACAACCCGCTCGTCTTCTGGTTGTTTTGTCTAACTAGGTTGGTGTATGTAGACGACTTCTATCCCAGTTTCGTACTACTTATGCTTCCTCCCCATAAAGGAGCCGAATGGGCGGAAACTACCACGTTCGGTTCTGGATTAGCGACGTCATAACCTTTTGTTGTCGCCGACTATAACCTTTAGCCTTCCAAGCTACTGATGCGGGTTCGATTCCCGCTACCCGCTGGTGACGCTGAGAATCCCGGAGCCCTAGTCGAATTAACCCCCCCCCACCCATGGGTTGCGTCGTGAACAAACTGAAGCTATCGTTTGTTCACGATTTGGGAGCTAATCCGTCGGCATATTCGTCACCAACCGAGAAGAAGAAGGAACAGACGTCCATCGTCTAATGGATAGGACAGAGGTCTTCTAAACCTTAGGTATAGGTTCAAATCCTATTGGGCGTAATTCCGTGTCTGAGTTGATTATGTCGGCGTAGATGAAGTGGAAGTGGTCGGATAATGCTTGGGGATCATTCCCCTCCCCGGGTGCAATCTGCAACCTCATCACTTATTTCTCTTGCAACAGAAAAATTTCTGTTGACTCCTTAATTGCCTCCTTCGAAAGTGTTTCCGCTTGTTCTGTAGACACTTTTGTAGAACGAGTAATTTCACCAAATTGAGGTTTATTGGTTATTACGTATTCGCGCAGCTGAACCAAGAATCGCTTGACTTGTTCAACTTCTGGTACATCCAAATATCCGTTGACTCCGGTGTAAGTGGTGGCCACCTGTTCCTCTACCGATAATGGGGCTGACTGAGACTGTTTAAGCAGCTCACGCAATCGCTGGCCCCTAGCTAGCTGATTCTGAGTGGTCTTATCAAGGTCGGAAGCAAATTGTGCGGAAGCCTCCAGTTCTGCGAATTGTGCCAATTCCGATTTCAATTTGCCAGCCACCTGTTTCATAGCTTTTATTTGAGCTGCGGAGCCCACTCTGGATACAGAAATCCCCACATTTATCGCTGGTCGAATCCCAGCGTTAAATAGATCTGCTGATGGAAAGATTTAGCCATCGGTGATAGAAATAACATTGGTGGGGATGTAAGCTGAGACATCCCCCGCTTGCGTCTCGACGATAGGTGAAGCCGTCATGCTACCTTCCCCTAACTGGAGACTTAACTTAGCTGCTCTCTCTAAGAGACGAGAGTGTGGATGAAAAACATCTCCCGGATATGCTTCTCGCCCAGGTGGTCTCCTTAATGGCAAAGACATTTGTCGGTAAGCTTGGGCTTGTTTGGAAAGATCGTCGTAAATAATCGGGGTATGCTGCTTGCGATACATGAAGTATTCGGCTAAAGCCGCTCCCGTATAAGGAGCAAGATATTGCAGAGTGGCTGGAGAATTCGCGGTCTCCGATACCACGATCGTATATTCCATGGCGCCGCGATCTTGAAAGGTATCCACTACCTGAGCCACAGAAGAAGCTTTTTGACCAATGGCTACGTAGACACATATAACATTTTGACCTTTCTGATTCAAAATTGTATCTGTAGCTACTGCTGTTTTACCAGTCTGTCTATCGCCAATAGTTAACTCTCGTTGACCGCGACCTATAGGAATCGTGGAGTCAATAGCAATAAGACCTGTTTGTAAAGGTTCGTATACGGAACGTCTCGAAATAATCCCTGGAGCGGGGGATTCGATCGATCTAAACTCAGAGGCTGGGATTTGACCTTTCCCATCGATAGGTTGGGCCAAGGCATTTACAACACGACCCAAAAACGAGTCACTGACTGGTATTTGGGCAATCTTTCCTGTCGCTCTTACGGAACTTCCCTCTTGTATGGTCAAACCATCGCCCGTCGGTACAGCCCCAACATTATCAGATTCCGGATTCGGAGCGATCCCTACTGTACCATCTTCAGATTCCACCGATTCGCCAGCCATTACTTTGTTGAGTCCATGAATACGGGCAATCCCATCTCCGACTTAAGGTACGGTACCAATGTTAACAACTTCTACTTCTGGGACATACCCTTCAATTTGCTTGCGAATAATGCTGCTAATTTCGTCGGGTCGAATGTTTATAACCATGTTTGCCGAAAAATTATTACTGGAAGGGGGAGAAGTAGAAATAGAACCCGTTTTACAATGAGATGGTAGTGAAATTGGAACTAATTGGATTTGTTTTTCATGGATCTGAACAAGCCGATGTGATAATCAATCATTCGCAGATGCAGTTGATTATCCAGGCGACTATTTAGACTTTCTAGAGCCCTCTCGGACGCTAGTCGAGAAACTTGCTGTCGAACCTGCTCGATAGCGCGTTGCTTCTCGAAACGAATCGCATAATTCTTACTATCTTCCAATCCTTTTAAATCTTCGTCGGCTGCATCAACGAGATCCCGCTGCTCCCTGTCCATCTGCGTAAGTCCATTGATTCGAATCTCATCCGCTTTAACTTTTGCTTGCTGCAGGCGAATACGAGCCTTCTGAAGTTTTTTAGTAGCTTCTTTGTGACGCTCTTCCGCATCCCGAATTGTATTCAAAATTGTTCTTTCACGATTATCCAAGAAATTGATCAATGAAAGTGGATTACAGATCTCTGATTCTCGGAGACCCATAATCTCTTCCCAAACCGAACGTGGATTTTTTGATCCATTCGGCTTTCCTGCCCGTTTCGTTTCTACCAGTAAATCGGTAGAATCCAACAGATAATGCTTTCACACGCGGGCTCGCCTCCTTCTCCTCTATCAACTAATAAGATTCATCTCGAATAGGCTTGAATTGAGTAATCAATATTTGAAGGGGAAAAAAAAATTGGGGGCTCTCCCAGATAATTGGTAATTATTTGAGAGCCGCTTTTTCCGGGTAGTATTCATCTTGTATGGGTTGTCTATTCAGCAAATTGAAGAAGATTGAGCTAAATCAACTTCGATATCTATCTATATATCTACCTATATTAGGTATTTATCTCGAGAAATGGTACAAATCGAAGTATTCTTGATATGAGCGTCATATACCGAATGATGCGTTTCCAGTCGCGATTTGGCTTACGCGGTAGGGGAAAGAAAACCCTAATTTTGCTAAGACTTTAAGCAATTTGGCTTTAACCATATTGACGACAGTCCCGAGAATCGGTCAATGGAAGTGAAAGTTTCATCGATTACACGGAATGCTCCGGTTCTTGCATAACATTTATTTACAGGGAATTCGTCGGGGTTTTGCATTTTCGGGTGCAACTGGAGAAAACAGTTATCCCACTCGGATATACGACTCGCACACACCCCCTTTCCATAGTAAAACAATATACCTAGCACTAAAATTAAGTTAATTAAGTTTATCTCCAAGATATTGGTATTTAAGCCAATACTTGCGGCAAGAGTCCAATCACTTGAGGGAGCAACGATCTCACTTACACTTCTCGTAATCCTTTCCCTCCTGGAAGGTTTTGCAAGATTTAAACAACTTCTGGTCCGGCCTGGGGGGGGGGTGACAAATTCCGAATTCCGAAAAATCAAAATAAAATCGGGATGGGGACAAGATTTTCCGAGTCATTAATTTTGGCGACTTATATTGGTTTACCCGATTCGTCAAAACTTTCTAGTTTGGTGGAGAGAGGGGGAGTTACAACTAAACGCGGCAGGTACTCGGTTGGGTAGGCGGAGCAGCAACTTCCTACCAAGCCCCTCCCTCCCTCCCGGCTCACCACTGATTCGGAAACAGTTTAGGGAAGGGAAGGGGGGGGGGGGTGCACTAGGCTACTTCCTATTACAAACAGGTTAAACAAATGGATTGGCAAATAACGGAGCTGGAGCTGCAACTGATCCGTAAATTGTCAAAGCTTCCATGAAAGCTAAACTCAACGATGAAGTACCTCGTATCTTGCCTTCTGCTTCTGGCTGTCTCGCGATACCCTCGACTGCCTGACCCGCAGCAGTCCCCTGGCCGACACCCGGGCCAATTGAGGCGAGGCCTACAGCTAACCCGGCGGCAGTAGCAGAAGCAGCAGAAATCAATGGGTTCGTATTAGTCTCCTCTTAATTTATTTACGTCAGTCAATATTGTTTCGCTGGGTACTAACTAGACTCGGCACAACGAAGACTTTCTAGTGAACGCTAATCGGGAAATCAATTCTACATGAATCTGATCAAAACTAGTAATATGGTGTAACATAATACCCGTATACTTAACGTTGAATCCGGGGAAATAATGAAGTATGAAAAGGACGCATCTACTTTCTACGTCGATCGGTGCTACCTCCCGCCTAATTTAATAAAATTGGATCGAAGAAATTTGAGTATTTGGCAATACTAATTATTATCTACCGAAACATGTCTATCCCAATTTTAGTGCAAGTAATATCTAATCGCTTCATTTGACATACTGTGACATGGATCCAACTGAGATCTAAACCGGTTCAAATGGGAAACGCAAAAACGACATAAATCGCTTTTCAAATACCTTGTGTATTCCTTTTCAATAATCTGAGCTTGGCGGTGAAAATCAATACTTATTCCCTATTCAAAACTTTAAATGGCTCAAATTCAATTTGGAGGCCATGCGGGAGTTCTAGTTATTAACCCCTCCTCCCGCTCATCTTTCTCATCGCTATCCGGGGGGGAGGAGGAGACAACACGGATCTTGTACTGTTGTAGCATGATACCACGGAAACGATTTTTTTCCACTACAGCGACCCAATGAATGGTTCTCAAAAAAAGTATTTCGTGGTTACTATATTCTTTTGGAATGACTCAATCCAACCAAATTAATGGTGACCCTCCGTGGATTCCCCAATGTGAGCTGCAGCCGGAGTGGCGAAAATCAAAGCCTGTATGGCACTTGTAAATAATCCTGAAGGCGTCATGGGTACAGGAACAATTGAAGGTACTAGGGAGACGGGAACAGCTACTACCAACTCGTCAGCCGAAATATTTCCAAACAGTCGAAAACTAAGTGATGGGGGTTTGGTAGAATCTTCCGAAATATTAATAGGTGGTAGTACCGGAGTTGGCTGGATATACTTACCAAAATAACCAAAACCTTTCTTGCGTAAACCTGCATAGGAATGTGCTACTGATGTAAGCGAGGCTGACGCAACAGTAGTGTTGATGTCGTTGGTAGGTGCAGCCAACTCCCCATGAGGTAACTGAACGATTCGCCAAGGAAACGGGGCACCAGACCGGTTGGAAACAAAAATGGATGGAAACATCGTTCCAATAAATGGAACCCGGGGACGGTATTCCTCTTCCCCCATCTGGGTCCTAGCTAAATCCCTAATAGATTCAAGAACATATTCGATGAAATTCTGGCTGCCAGTCGGTATGACTTGCAGATTCCTGGTGGCTACAATAGGTAGAGCCAGCAACAAGGCGATAACGACCCAGGAAGTTACGAGAACCTGCGCATGAACTTGGAAATCTCCTATTTGCCAATAGGAGTGTTAGCCTACTTCTACAGTCGATACTTGATACAGATAATCAATCTCATAAATTCGGAGTTGCTCGATGTGCGTAATACCCCCCTCTCAACAGATAAATTTATCTAAAATATTTAAGGTGATCGCTACAAATTCTTTATTCCAAAATAGCAGAAGCAAGTTACTTCTTGGTGGAATTAGGCGATATCCCCAATTGTGGAATTATGGTATAAATCCCTTTTCGTTACGAGTCGTCGAGGCAATTCTCAGCCCCGCCACCCGTTAATTTACCTCGGAGAACTTCGAGTTCGAACGACCTTCACAAATGGCTAATGTCGGTTTGTCCAATATCCATCGGATTGAAGGTCGCGCGTCGTCATTGCCGGGGATTGGGATATCTACAAGATCCGGATCGCAATCTGTATCGACAACGCAAATTGTGGGAATACCTGGAGTAATACATTCCTTAGGGGCGATAGATTATTCGTGTTGATCAGTAATTGTCGCAATATCGGGTAAATCTGACATATATCGAATTCCGCCTAGACACTTTTTTAGTTTAAACAGTTACCCCCTCAAAATCGCCGCCTCTTTCTTCGGAAGTCAGTCGAACCCTCCTGTATCTTCTCCGTTTTGTAAGTATTGAAACCTACGAAGACGCATTTCTGTGGTGAACCAATTTGTTGACGTACCGCCTAACCATTTTTCATTTACATAATGACATTGAGATCTCGTTGCGGCTGATGCTATCAAATCAGCTACTTGATGTTTCGTACCAACCGTTAGGAATTCCTTTCCCTCCGCTGCTGCATCAAATACCGAATCACAGGCTTCAGATGAAAGACGAGCAGTCTGAGTTAGATCGAGGATATGAACACCCTTCCGTTCTGTAGATATATAAGGTGACATCCTGGGATTCCATTTCTGGGTTTGGTGACCGAAGTGGATCCCCGCCGCCATCATTCCTTCCAACCCAATATTCCGATTTTTATGTTGCATCTTCCCCTCAGGTATAGAAAGCTGTAAATTTGTTTCATTTTAACTAAATTTGATAAATTATTACAATCTGGTGATCAATTTTGCGGGTTGAAACGTGCAAAAATTTCATTTAGTATTGGGTAACCCCTTATCTTATCTCAAGATTAAGATAAGGGAGGGATCGGCTCAATCCCTTATGAATGAATAGATTAGGGTCGATATTTCGCTTCTCGCGGTAACCACGTAGATCATATTTTGTCCGCCAATTTGGGTTCTTGCTATTCCTATCTACTGCCGAATGAAATCTTTTTCGTTTATTCACTTCTAGTTGGCAAACAATTTCTGGACTACCTGTTCCGACGGGGACGACGTCACCAAGAATAACGTTTTCCTTCAATCCTTTTAACCGATCAATTCGACCGCGGGGAGCAGCTTTGGCCAATACTCGCGTAGTTTCTTGAAGACTCGCCTCTGATGAAAAACTAGTAGTATTAAGAGATGCCTTTGTCATTCCCAGTATAATAGGTTCATAGAAAATCGGTCTCTTTGATACGCGATTCATCCGTTCCGCCTGTGACAACTCGACAAGCTCCCCGGGAAGGAAGACGCTGGTTATTCCGTCTTCCGACGCTACAACCCTCGATGTCAGTTGCCAAATAATAATTTCTAGATGTTTGTCGGATATTTGTACCCCTTGAGATTCGTAAACTTCTCGAATTTCGTTAATTAGAATCAGTTGGCGGCGTTCCATACTTGTTCCGGCACTTAGAAAGTGGCTCCAGAGGTTCCCAATTAATCTCGTAATACCCCGATTCCATCTCCCAAAAAGATCTTCGATTCTTGCTGGGATAGAAGCGATGGAACGAGATTCCAGCAGCTGCTCAACCTTCGGAAGACCCTGAGTAATGTCTCCAGATTTCAATCTATCATATGGTAATGTTATTGACGTATCTCCCTCCCCAATGATGTCTCCAGATATCTTGTGGGGAGTTGCTCCCCGGGTCGCCAGCAGGGTCCTACCAGTTCTGACTAGTAAGTAATCTCGGTGAATGGCTACGACCTGACCAGACTGCAGAAATAAATTACCTCCACAGAAATATCGACTTTCGTTGATTAATAGTCCCAGATTAATTAATAAGATTCCCCGACTGAGAATTTTCGGTGTCGGACGAATTGGCTTTTCCAATAAAAATCTATTGGAAAAAGTATTTGTAGCACATTTCAATGTCAATTTGGTTTCATCAATTAGATACCGATGTCGGTGGTCCGGCGTATCTGTTGGATATGTATCTGTCGAATAATCGATAAAATAATTTCTGGAGGGGGAAGCTTTGCCACTCAGTGGCAAACGGGAGATAGCCGAAGAAAGGGAAGTTGCGTATGAAGTCCCCGATAAACCTACCTCTTCAAAATTTAATTGACAACAAGTGAAACTCGATCTTTCAAATTTAACTGACCTCCCCTTAATATTTAGATTCGGATACTTTTCCGAGAAAGATTCATATTCGGAACTAAATGAAACGTTTTTCGGACTCCCGTACGAGCCGCCTATACCCGATTCTGATCGGGGGAAGTATTTTCCAACTCTTTTCTTGTAGCTATTACTGCCTGAATCAGCGAAGGAATTGGTGCGATAAAAGTCAAACGGTGACAAAGTTAAGAAAGATATACCACGTTCCGGCACCGAATGAACAGTAATGCTCCGATATTTGGGAGCTAAATCGTTGCCGTCGTTGGATAAATTGACCCGAGCGAGAAAGGGCTTGTCGACAGACACCAAATTTTGGGAAGCCTGACTGACTCCGAGCCTCCGTGCGGGGGGGGGGTACGCCACCGAATTAACCTGAAGAAAAGTACTAAAGAGATTATTGATTCGCACACTGGTGAGAGGTAAATAATTCTTCTTCGTAGGGGGGGTCTCGTGGAAGTGTCTCCGCCACCCAGCCACTAAGAAAGTTCGAATTAATTGAAGAGTCGTGTGGTTAATCATTTTGATTTCCTCACCATTTCCATGGGAGATACATAGAAGGGTTTGAGCTTTCGTACATTTCTGCGTTTTCGGCTTATCAGCACAGAAGACTCCTTGCGACAAGGAATCGCTAGATACATCGTATTTGACAGCAGGTCTTACCGGGACAGAGGTCTTTCTTCTCCTGTGAAGTGTAACCGATTGGGGGTAAACCCAACCCCTGGTTTGGATTCCACTAAGAATCATATTACCTGACTCTATTAGATTAATATTTCGTCTCTGTATACTAGTTGCCTTCCCCGGGTTGTGAATATATCCGGGTAATACTCTTACCGTAATACCGTTTGTTAATGTCTTTTCGATTCGGATTAGTCCACCTACTTTACTACTAACAGTATCAGTTATTCGTGTGCCTTCTTCTACAAAAGTATTATTTGTTACCAAAATAGATGCTAGAGGTTCATATATAGTATAAGCCTCCTCGGGAATTACAAAGGAATTGCCTCCCCTGACTACTCTATACCACGAGCCAGAAGTCGTTTCTTCCGCCCTACCGCTAAAGGGGAATCTCTTTCTATCAATGGGTTCAACTTCTACGGTACCATATCTCATAATCCCCGAAACACCAGTTTGATACTCGAATTTTTCGTAGATGGCGAGGATATCACTTCCATCCAAAATGCTGTTTAATTGAACATCAATATTTGCGAAACGTGATTCGTCAAAATTTTCTTGTTGTCTTTCCAACAACAGAGAAACGGATTCAGTTTTTTCGGACCGCTCCACTTTGATATTAGATAGGATATAGTTAGATGTTGGAGGTTTCGACCAATTTAAAAAACATTTCGGATCGATTCCAAATTCTCGGATACTTTTTTGGGAACCTTCGCAGTTGGCGGCATCAACTTCTTCCTTGCCAATTCCCTCAAAGCAATCGCACCTCTTCTTGATCGAGTTGGGTTTGATACCGACTCTATCCCGATCTTTATGAAACAAATAGCTTTCGTCGGAATCGCTATAAGCTCCTGAAAGAATCCGGATATGGCCCGCCTCGCGTACGACACGAATGGGATTGTCTATGCAGTCGCTGACATGCCACACAAATTTACTCCAGTGAATTTCTCCTTCTAAATTTGGATAGATAGCTTTTTGGATACGTTCCTTAAGGGGAAACTCTTTGGCTCGTACTTCCGCGATGATTTGCTGTGCTTCGACATACTGACCGTTTCGAATCATAAGTAGACTTTGGGCCGGGACGACAAAATCGCGTATAGCGCCGCAACTCCTGATAGCAACGGATAAATCATTTCGACACGTCCAAGCAGGATGCCCATGTCGCGTACGTGTGGGATAAACCAGCCTCCCATCGGAATTAATAAGCCCATTAAACGGAATTCGTAAGTATTCTGCGATATCGCCCGTAAATACCCCACCTGTATGGAAAGTTCTTGATGTTAATTGAGTTCCCGGTTCCCCAATGGATTGACCCGCAATGATGCCAACAGCTTCCCCCAATTCTACCAAATCGTAATGAGCAAGACTCCGACCGTAACGCCACTGACAAATCCGGGAAATGCTTTTACGTGTCGAAGGAGATCTCACATATATTGGCTGCGCCGATGCTACTGAGTTACTAGCCAGTCCATCACTGATATCTTGATTACGGGTGGCGATACATCTAACGTCCCAATAGACGTTCTCTGCCAGCACACGTCCAACCAATTTTTGATATGATACTGTTCTAATAGATTCTCGTTTATCTTCGGCGATATTCAGCAAAGCAATGCTTTTGGTAGTTTCGCAGTCCTTTTTGCGTACAGCAATGTGTTGGACCACTTCAACAGGTCTGCGTGTTGGGTATCCAGCGTCAGAGGTTCGAGCGGCGGTATCCACAACCCCTTTGCGGGCACCATAGCAAGAAATGATATATTCCGTTAGAGATAGGCCTTCGCGAAGGTTTCTTCGAATGGGTAGATCAATTACTTGTCCCCGGGGATCCGACATCAATCCTCTCATGCCAAGCAACTGATGAACTTGGGATATACTTCCTCGGGCCCCCGAAAAAGACATCATGTGGACTGGATTTAAAGGGTCGATCATTTTGAAGCTTGGATTCATCTCTCGTTTTGGACATTCGCTTGTAGCGTACCAGGCTTCAATTGATTGACGTAATTTCTCCACGGCATGCGGACTTCCGTAACGATAATGCTGCTCTGAGACGTAACCTTATTTCTCAGCGTCTTGTACAAGCCATCCTCTGGATGGTACTGCTAGGAGGTCGTCGATGCCCAACGAGACAGATGCTTTGGTAGCTTGTTGAAAACCCAAAATCTTAACTTGATCCGAAATATTTGTTGTAGATGCAATTCCAAAACAAACGACTAACTTGCCGATGAGTCGCCTCATCGCAACTCTATCCATTGCTTTATTGCAGAACGGCAATTCGGTTTGATCCGTCATTATAAAAACCTCACCTTATATATCTTTTTATACCGTAACATTTAACATTTACTAATCAATAATTTGAAATTAAGCGATTTAATAAATATTTATTAAATATTTATTAAATATATCTATATATAAAAGATTTTTCATTCTTCATTTTTGCGGCTAGATATAGCCATTTCGCCTTGTGTTACCATATCCGGTACGGACGAATTAGCACACGAAGAGGCTTTTGACACACCCTGCATCGCCTCCCTCAATTGCTGATTAAACAAAATGCGACCAGCCGTGGTAAGTACATATATACTTGAGATATACCCCCTCCTACACTTTCTAATCCGGTAATTGTCGTAAGAGTGAAGAGAGGTTCCCAAGGATTCATATTGAGATTCAACAGGTAATTCACGAATTTTCGAACTAATCATTTCCAAATTAGTTTTCCACCGAAGCCACAAGAAACTACAGAAATCGATTTGATTCGATTCCTTGGCCCTGAGTATGTCGTAGTAACTACCGAAACGGGGTATCCCGGCGGGGTGGACGTCACCCCCTCCCAAGAAAACGGAATGTCTGTTTCCATAGATTCCTTGCTTGTTCTCAATTGTTGGTACATAAAGACCGAGAAGCATGTCTTGACTCGGGACAGATACAGAATCGCCCGTAGCAGGGGGTAACAAATTTATGTGCGAAAACATCGGAAGACGAGCTTCAATCTGAGCTTCGAGAGATAGGGGCACATGAACGGCCATCTGATCTCCGTCGAGATCTGCGTTAAACCCCCCACGAACCAATGGATGCAAACGAATGGCACGTCCTTCTACTAAAATGGGTTGAAATGCTTGTATACCCAGCCTATGCAAAGTAGGTGCTCGATTCAGCAGTATGGGATGACCCCGCATAACTTCCCGAAGAACTTCCCATATAATGGGATCTTCTTTTCGTATCATACTTTTAGCCGCTCGTAGATTACAAGCTAGATGTCATCCGATCAAGTTACGAATTACAAATACTTGGAAAGGTTCGATTGACATTTCTCGGGGTAATCCACATTGATGTAACGAAAGGGATGGGCCTACGACAATAACGAAGCGACCCGAATAGTCAACCCGTTTTCCGAGCAAATTTTCACGAAATCTTCCTTCTTTGCCCTCAATAACCTCTGAAAATGACTTGTAGGGTCTGTTATTGATATCCCTCATTGGTTGCCCACGTATACCATTGTCAATGGGAGCGTCTACGGCTTCTTGAATAAGTCTTTTCTGACAGACGATTAGTCCCTCCGGCGTGAATTCACTCCCCGATAAGAATTCAGCAAGAGTATTATTTCGATGAATTACCTTTCTGTAAAGCTCATTAAGGTCGGAAGTAACTAATTCGCCTTCATACGATTCAACTATTGGTCTCAATTCAGGTGGAAGAACCGGCAAGAGATCTAAAACCATCCATTCCGGTTTTAGATTCGTCCGTAAGAAATCCTTGGCTAATTTCATCCGTCTGACCAAAAGATCTTTCCTTCTTTGAATTGTTCGGTCTTCCCATTCATTCCCAACAGGCCTTTGCTTCGCCGGCGCCTGCCACTCCAAATGTGCACGATCCATAACACTTTGCAGATCCAAACTAGTTAATCCTTTTTTGACGGCATCTCCCCCAGTGGCAATTTCGTTCCCTTGAAGCGTTTCGTAATTTCGAGTGGAAAGAGAGATGGGAAGCATGTTTCTCCAGGATCGGTCTTCGTAATTGAACAAACCCCGCAATCTTAATAGGTTGGGCCTCTCGGCCACGGGCCTAGCAAGAAAAAGATTGGGATAGGTCGGGCGGTGCCCCCCCCCCCTTAGAATCGGACACGAATGTTTCCTCTCATCCGGCTCAAATAACTAGGCGTGAAATTGAAACAATTTGACGTCTCTGAGACGTAGTAATACCGTCTCTAGTTGCTCATTACTCGGGTCTCAACTTCTTGTTTTTCTCGAGTAGTCTTGGACCCTCCGTATTGAGCGATCTACCGAGAGAGAAGTCGTTTTTTCCTTCGATATTTATTTCTCAATTTAGTCGTAGCCTGGAGATATTTTCCTTGTTCCCAATGCGATCACTTCCCTCTTTGGGTTTCCACTCCACTTCGATGGCTACTAATTTAATTGAATAGAAAAATCGATGCGATGATTGACTTTTCATAACCACATATAGAAAATACTATTTGGAAAGTTTTTTCCGAAAGGGGGGGGGGGGGGGAAGAAAACCAAAGGATTGTGTTAAAAAGCACCTGAATTTTATTCTATCAACTGAAATAGGAGGAATTATAACGAAGCCCAATCGCTGGATTTTTTGCCAAAAATTAACCATGGAGGGGGTCCCCATTCTGTACGCGGTAGTTTTTATCCCGAGTTAGACAATATTCCTCGATCGACGCGAGGGACATGTCGGTCAGAGGCTTCCCGCTTTTGCACGGGATGGCAGCTTATAGCCAATCTGTAATGATCAACACATACAATCGAGTCACGCATCGCAATATACTGGGCTTTCTGGTTCTTTAAGAGGTTTGGCGAGTGGATTTGCAATATAACTAGGGATTCGTTTTGAAAACCACACATGGGTCACCGGACATGCAAGTTTGACGTATCCCATTCGGTATCTTCGAACCCGGGAATCGGTAAACTCAACTCCGCAATGTTTGCAAAAATTGGAATACTCCTCTCCGTTACCGGCAGATCGATAGTTTCCACACGCGCGGACGCCGCTTTTTATGGGCCCGAGTATCCTTTCGCGAAATGAGCCATCTCTCTCTGGTTTATGAGTCTTGTGATGCAATGTATGAGGTTGATCAACTTGCCCGACAACGTCTCCATTGGGTAACTCCCTCTCAGCCCAACCGCGAATCTGTTCGGGGGAAGCCAGTCCAATTCGAAGCTGTTGATAATTAGCTCGATGAATCATAATAGAAAAAGTTTTGATTGATTATTCATGAGAGAAGTTTCAATTGGATATCAGATATTTTCACTCTCCCTCTCCAAATCTTCTTCAATTATAAAGTTGTGCTCCAGATTTAAACCCATGCAACGTAACTCCCGAACTAGCAATCGGAAAGACTCTGGAACGGTATTGGTTTTGTAAACAGGTTTTCCGGTCATAATGGCACTAGGTACCTTGTAACGAGCTTGAATATGATCCGATTTAGTTGTAAGCATTTCTTGCGACGTGTAAGACACGCCAAAACCCTCCAAAGCCCGGACTTCCATTTCTCCAACCCGCTGTCCCCCCCGTCTGGATCTCCCCTTGAGAGGTTGCTGCGTAACAAGTGCGTAAGGTCCGCTGGATCGTGCATGAATCTTATCGTCGACCTGATGAATCAATTTCATCATATAAGCTTTCCCAGTTGTGATGGGTTGCGCGAAGGGATCACCCGTTCGTCCATCGATCAATCGACTCTTTCCGGGGTGATCGGGTTCAAATAACCACGGATTACGAGTACTTGCACTTGCTCTACAAGGTTCTGAAAATACTAGTTTTCTAGAGGCTTCCCGTTCGTACCTCTCATCAAAGGGTACTATACGGTAATGGGTTTCTGAAAACTCCCCGGCTAACCCAAGTAGGCATTCGAAAATCTGTCCCACATTCATTCATGAAGGTACTCCTAAAGGACTTAATATCATATCGACTGGTGTACCATCTTGCAAATGAGGCATATCCTGTCTGGGTAATACTTTTGACACGATACCTTTATTTCCATGTCTACCAGCTATCTTATCACCTACTTGTATCTTACGCTTCTGCAGTATATAAATATGAATGACTTCTGAATCGTTCGAAGTGTCGTCTTCAGGGTAGACCCACCTGACGTCAGTGACTCGACCTCTTCCACCAATCGGAACTTTGAGACAGCTTTCTCTTGCGTTAACTAGTTGTATACCAGAAGTGGCTTGTAATAATCTCCCCTCTGGAGCACGTGATGAATCTGCCCCCTCTTGGGGCGTTGGTTTACCCACCAAGGCATCTCCCGCCTCTACCCAAGATCCCGATTCCACGAGCCCATTATCGTCTAAGTGTCGAAGCGTATGACTATCCAATTGAGGTATTTGCTTGGTAACTTTTTCAGGACCCTGATTTGTTACGCAAACTTCAACTTCGTGTCTCTCAATGTGAAAAGATGTAGAGATGTCTTCGTATATTGGGCGTTCACTAATCAACACCGCATCTTCGAAGTTGTATCCTTCCCACGGCATGTAGGCCACTGGGATATTTCTACCTGGAGCTGATTCCCCCCTGGCGGTTGCTGCCCCATCCGCGATGACTTCCCCGCGTTTCGGTAATTCTCCCGCCGAAACCGTAGACTTTTGGTGTATACAGGTATTACCGTTGGAACGCTCATATATCTTCAATTCGTTGCTTATAACACGTAAAGCCGCATCACTGCCTGTTGCTTCATCGATTGATGATAGTTCAATTGTATCACCATCAATATATCGGATTTATCCTTCTCGTCCGGATACAACTACACTTCCTGAATCTGAAGCTACTTAACTCTCTAACCCGGTCCCTACAAAGCATCTTTCGGGATTAACCAGTGGAACCGCTTGACGTTGCATGGTAGAACCCGTTAAGGCGCAGTTCGCATCATTATGCTCAATGAATGGAATAGGAGAAGCTCCGATGGGGAAATAATGTAAGGGGTGGATGCTTCGGAAATCAACTTGTTCCCAAAGGACGCTGAGAAATTCTTGTTGATATCGAACCGGTATGAGTTCCTTCTCTCTAGTTCTCCATTGGGATATTAATGAATTCTCAGTTGCTATTCGGTAGCAATCATCTTCAGTGGGAGATGAATCGATTAATTGCTCCTTTTCAGATGATTCCGACATTTCAAGGTACGGGCTCTGCAAAGAGCCGGAATTGCTAATTTCCGCCTGAATAGCTAGTGACGAAATAAGGCCAGCATTCATGCCTTCCGATGTTTCGATCGGGCAAATACGGCCATAATGACTAAAATGAATATCTCTAGCTTGGAAACTGGCGGTTCGACGTGTTAACCCGCCGGGACCTACGGAGCTTAATCTTCGTTTATGAACCATTTCTGATAATGGGTTGGTTTGGTCTAGAAATTGTGATAGGGGGTGTGATCCAGAAAACTCTTTGAAAGTTGCTATTACTGGTGCAGGCGTGACTAATCCCCGGGGCGTCATCGCGCGTTTGCGCCTAACGGCCCTAGAGAGATTTTGTCGAATCGAATTTTCCAAACGGTTTAGGGCCAATTTCAATTGCTCTTGAGGCGAATCCGCTACGGATCGAACACGTCGATTTTTCAGGTGATCTATGTCGTCGAGGTTGCCTATTCCGTAGCTGATTTCTATCGAGTGATCTGCGGCTGCTGATATGTCTTGGGGTAGCAAAAAATGTTCCGCTTCAGGTACATCAAGAGTTAGTTTGATGTTTAGATTCCGTCGACCAATCCGCCCTAACTCACATCTATGCCGAGAAAACCTCTTCTATAACTCCTTGAATATAGATTCCGAAAATGAGATATCCGCGTCTGTAGCGGAGTATGGGTGTTTGTAAAGTTCTGCTATAGCATCCTCCGACGATTCAACGGCCCCCGCTTGCTTCTTCAATATATTTGGAAAAATCTTGGGGTAACGAACATTTTTCAAAATATCTTCTCTGCTCAACCCCATAGCTACTAATAAGATCGAAATGGATATTTTTTTCTTTTTGCTAATGCGAACCCAAATTTTTTCTTTCCTATCCATTTCTGGTTTGAATCTCCCTCCCCGATCCGAAATTACAGTGCTAGTATACGCGGAAACTCCTTTTTGATCGGATTCCCGGTTGTAGTAAATACCGGGACTTCTCAAAATTTGATTGACTGAAACTCTGGCAACCCCGTTGATAATGAATGTCCCTTTAGAATTCATCCAAGGAATAGATCCGGGCCGGACGTCTTCTTCTTGCACCACTCCATCTTCACTACGAGTCAATTAAACTGGTACATATGGATCGGATGAGTATGTGACACATTGATACGCGGCATCTCTCTCTTCGACTGAAGGTTGCGTCAATTGGTACCGTTCACCAATAGGTCAGAATTCAACTTCCTTATCTGTATCTTCAATTTTCGGAAAATTTTCAAGTTCCTCAAGCAATCTTTCGTGAACAAATCGATTAAATCCTTCAAATTGAATTTGTGCAAGTTCTGGTAGTACGGGCATATTTCTATTTCCTTCCAATAAAGTGATACATCGAGACCCATCCTCAATTAAAAACATATGGATTAGATTTCTGTACTTCCAATTTTCTATGTATAGGGCACTTCACTTAGTAGCCTCCCAATAATTTGAAATCAATTTATTATCTGTTTTTTTTTTTATCCACAACCATTTGCGGATGAAGGTATGGCGACGAATAAACGAGAGAAGTGTGGAGAAAGCTACGAAGTTATTAAATCTTTTTCATAAGCTAAGCTGTGAGCAAAAGACGTCTGTGCGATCCAGATTTTGTAAACCTACGTACCTCCTGATTAAGCAAGTCGTTTTGTATCGAAATTGGTCGAAATACTTACGTATCCAAAATTGAGGTAACGGTCGATGAAGAAAAAACTAAGAGATACAGAGATACGTGGCAGTGAAGTAGGTTTGGCAATTATATCACACCAGTAATTTCGATTACCAGGAAAGCTTGAAAAAACATACGGATGTTCTCCTTTCCGTTGATAGCAATTTCGTGTCATCAGCCACTTCAAGCTTAGCTCAAATCTACAAAAAGAAGCTACTCGCTAGAAAAGGGTTAGGTTTCGGAAACATTTTCCACCCGTGTAAAAATCATTACCGATCTAATGGTAGATAGATCTAGCTACTTCTTGCGACTATCGGTCGAAGCGGGGACATCCCCACCCCTCTCCCCCCTTCCCCCGAAGAAAGTAAAAAAGATCACTGACTCAGCGTTGACTCTGAGGCAATTGATACATAGACTCAAATCAAATTAATTACTGGGATTGTAGTTCAATTGGTTAGAGCACCGCCCTGTCAAGGCGGAAGTTGCGGGTTCGAGACCCGTCAATCCCGATAAACTCTAACGAGATGCACCAGTTCAAAGTTCAATCTACAGCCTCGGACTTGGGTCGAGCTGGATTCGAACCAGCGTAGGCGTTGCCAGCGGATTTACAGTCCGTCCCCATTAACCACTCGAGCATCGACCCATAATTTGTGAACGCTTCGGTTTCGCCTCACCGAGTTAGCGACTTCTGACAAGTCGAAGCTGAGCCCTATTATTGGGTAGGAATCGACAAGAAAATGAGAATACATTTCACCGATATGATCGATGATATTTTTAGGAGATGAATACCCCCAGGGGAATTCGAATCCCCGTCGCCTCCGTGAAAGGGAGGTGTCCTGGGCCTCTAGACGATGGGGGCCTGATTACCTTTCGGTAGAATAAGGGTATTCCCTACCAATTGTCAATCCAAGGAAAGTGGCAAGGAAGTAATGAGGGGACCAGTTTTTCTAACAATCTAGATTGGGGTTAGACTAATCATTCCAATAAACTTTTTATATACTTTAACTATAGTAAATGAGTTACAGCGATTGATCAATTAATCCGAAGCGGAGGCGTCAAGAGTAGGCTGCTACTGCGCGAAAACGAAGAATAGGTATTCTCGAGATTTCATTTCGTGATATACTATGTAATCGATATTGAAGATTCGACTTTGATTTTTTTTTCTCTATCTGCAATTAACCAAAGATTCGGTCGACCCGACTAATTAAAACTAGATGGTTCATAATGAAGTCCGAGAGTTTTATCCAATGAAACCCACTCGAGCTATTTTCCAATTGATGATTTGAACAACCAATACGGAAGTAAATATTCTTGCGTTCGTAGCTACCGCACTTTTTATTCCAATCCCAACAGCTTTTCCACCTATTCTTTACATCCAAACGGCCGCTCAGAATAACTAGTAATTGGTAACGACTACCTGTTTGTTAACAAATCTTCATATGCAGGAGCGAGTCGGAGGAGGAGAAGTAGGAGACACTGTTTGCTCGCTGCAAAACAAAGCGATGTGCAAACTGCTATTTTTATTCTGGACGAAGTTTTCATGCTACCCGGTTGTTGCTAGTAGCAACTTACTGTTAACTCAGCGCCCTTCCCTGATTAGCTCTCTTTACGCCAATTGGAATCTATGCCTCTTTATCTTGTTTCTATTCCTCCACCTACCACGTATCACGCATCATTCTCGAATAGAATTGCCCAAAATTGATAGATCAAAAAAATGATCTATCAATTTCTACTTCTACTAGATTACCCTCGTTTGTTACAAAGCTGGGTTCTACCCAACGATTAGTATCAGGTATTGGGCTAGAGCACTCGGATTTACTTCTCCGTATACCCCTCGAAAGGAGATGAATCAATTTAGGCAAACCAAGCAAAACGAAGTGAGGTATCCGAACCGGAGGTCTGATCTCAAGTGTATGTCAAGCGTATATTCATTTCCTGTTTCTTGTTCCGGGTGCAGTCATAACGTCAGACAAAAAATTTGAAGTTTGAATTAGCGACGGGATGAACTAGCAACAACCGGGATAGGTTCTTTCCGATAGCAAGAGAAAAAAATCAGTTTACTGGATTACTAAATTCATCCAATTTGTTATTTCAATTTTTAATACTTCGAATCGAAGAAATGAATTAAATAAGAAACGGCTGCATCGGGCTCTTTTACTCGGAAACGAGAGATTATATATGGGGTGGGGGAAACACGAATCGGTGGTCTCGCCACAACGACGCGTATCCCCCGAATCAGACTAGCAAAGACCTGGTTGGTTAACCGTTTGTCGCAATCCGCTTCTTCCCCGAACTACAAGTGAAAGAGAAAATGTAGAAATCACCGTCAGGGCAGCCCAAGCTATGGTAACTAAATCCGTAGTTGTAATTCCTATCTATTCACTCTCTCGATTTTTACTAATTATTAATTACTTATAAGTCCAAATACGAGGCAAAGCTTGAAGAAGCTTGAGACACGTTGTCAGTGAGGAGCAGACGCCTGCCTGCTTGATAGCATACCCCAATAGCGAGAGATACTGAGTATGTGGAAACCTATCTATATATATATAGATAGGTTTCTTTTTTCAATGGTACTGGTTGATGTTTGCCTCTTCAAACATTTTGGCGACTTGGACTTTCGGGTTATCAATTAATGATATACTCCATTGGGATTGTTTATGCGTGACGCATCGAGACACATGAAATGTGGTAGGCTATAACAGGCTATAGAGCACCTCAACCTGTATCCGATTTCGGCGCGGCAAACGATCCCCGGTAAAACTACCTAAATTAATAAATCCAAGTAAACTAAATAAATCTAGTTATTTATCTTTATACACATAAAGATTTCCCTGTTAGGCGACACCCAGATTCGAACTGGGGAATTAAGGATTTGCAGTCCTCCGTCTTACCGCTTGACTATATCGCCCCTCGCCAGCTACTAGCGAGCAGCGCCAATGCAAGGGCAAAGGAAAAAGCACTGATCCGGTTCGGAATGTTCGGTAGCAAGTAGCGTATATGATGATTATATTATCGACGTATAGCGATTCTAGACGTCTAGCAATTCTATTAGTAATAAGTATACTATCCGACAGAAGCATTAGCAAGTAGCTAGCTCCCCCCTCCCCCCCCCCCGCCCTGGGCGATTCACCTACGATACGCATTTGCTAGCGAAACGGCTACCTCGACAAAGACAAAATTGCCTCGTCTCAACATTTCATTCAATTCAAAAAAAAACGAAATTTTGTTTCTTCTCACCATTTGCTCCCTTTCCATTTTATCTAAGGGAACTAAAAAATTCCATGGAAATGTTTATGCATATCTATAGATATGTGACGTAATTTCCTCATTTTCCACGGGATAGGCGGATAGCGGGAATCGAACCCGCGTCATCTCCTTGGCAAGGAGATATTTTACCATTCAACTATATCCGCATAATCTGCTATTTCATTTTAACACTGCAATAGTTTCCCAATATCTAAGAAACTCGCGTAAGTATTTAGTTTATACGTGAGAAACTGAATTTATCGAGAGGACCTCGCATATTTCTTCCCTTCCCTCAGCTGTTGAAATGAACTTCTTGTCGTAGCCCCTCATCTACATCTACGCGCGTAAATCTCCCCCGTTTGACATCTCCACTCGTAACGGTGAATTACGAGAGGAGGAACCGAAGCAACAAATATTTAGGAAATGAAGGAGTTGGGTATACCTACCAAAGAAACTGATCCAATCCATAATGAAGCCCCTGAGAAGACAATGTTTTTGTTGCTGGACCAGCCACCGGGGGATGCGAATGCGACGGGGACACCCACAACTGGCAGGAATGAGATGGCGATTAATCCAAATAAAGCCAATTGGAACGCGATAGTCATAATTCTGATTGTTTCCACATAAGAAATAAGTTGTTCGTACCATCCAATCCTCATCCGACGGAACTCTCGCTTCGCCACGACTTACCCCGTTGACGGGGCGCGAATACCTCCCCTTCGCCACTAACTACCTTAAAGTTCATAAGGTACTGATTGAGTTATAATTGGTTTGAATTCCGACATTCGGGATGATTATCTGCGATAACTCCACGGTCATAATTATTTTCACTCCGTACCTTTCGCGATATAAGGAAATATCGTTGAAGAGGAAAGAGATATCCATCGAAATCTACATATAAATAGATATTGATGACCTTTTTACCTCCTACCAGAAGTGCCTAAAAAACGTGATTGATACCCCCGAATATCGGGTGATAAATCTGCCTCGTCGAGGAGAGATGGTCGAGCGGTTTAAGGCTCCAGTCTTGAAAACTGGCATGGCAATGAAACGCCATCGAGGGTTCGAATCCCTCTCTCTCCTACTATTTCTACCAAATAATACTGGACGGAAGGGGCGACAGTTATTACTAGTCTTACGAAATATTTTATTTTCTCCCATCAAACTGAAGAGAGCTTGGTATTATCTATCACCAGGTAATAAGATGATATCTATCTATCTATTTGAATAGATAGATAGAGTTTACCTGGATGTAATGAGTCCGGCACTGACGTGAAAACATAGACTTAGTAGATATTGGTTTACTGGCGAAAAAAGAAAAAACACAAGAAGTGAAGATTCTTTTTCTCACTTTTCCATCACCTCAACAATATGTCTCCGAGTTTCAATTAAGGGGTGTCATAGAAAGAACGGGTTCGGTATCGCGGTCAATTCCCTTTTCAAACCCGGCTGCGGCTGCGCGAGCCCTACCCGCGTGCCATAAATGACCCACGAAAAAGAAGAATCCCAGAACGAAGTGGGAAGTAGCTAACCAACTCCGGGGAGATACGTAGTTTACGGCGTTGATCTCGGTAGCTACTCCACCTACAGAGTTTAGAGAGCCCAGGGGGGCATGAGTCATATACTCCGCAGATCGTCGTTCCTGCCACGGTTGTATATCCCTCTTCAACTTACCGAGATCTAAACCGTTGGGACCCCTTAAAGGCTCTAACCAAGGAGCACGAAGGTCCCAGAATCGCATGGTTTCGCCTCCAAAAATAATTTCTCCCGTGGGGGAACGCATCAGGTATTTACCCAACCCAGTAGGTCCTTGAGCGGAACCTATATTGGCACCGAGACGTTGGTCCCTGACAAGAAAGGTAAAAGCTTGGGCCTGAGAAGCTTCTGGACCGGTGGGACCATAAAATTCGCTGGGGTATGCTGTGTTGTTAAACCAGACGAAGCAGCAGGCGGTGAAGCCAAAAATGGAAAGGGCTCCCAAACTGTAGGATGAGTAAGCTTCCCCGGACCATACGAAAGCGCGACGAGCCCAGGCAAATGGTTTCGTTAATATGTGCCAAAGTCCACCGAAAAGACAAATGGATCCCAGCCATACATGTCCCCCGATAATATCTTCCAGATTATCCACACTCGCAATCCATCCTTCGCCCCCAAAGGGAGATTTTAGTAGATAGCCAAAGATAACGTTAGGACTTAGGGTAAGACTCGTAATCTCTCTTACGTCTCCACCCCCGGGTGCCCATGTGTCATACAACCCTCCAAAATAGAGTGCCTTGAAGACTAAGAGAAAAGCTCCGAGACTTAGTAGTATTAGATGAATACCGAGAATTGTAGTCATCTTATTTTTATCTTTCCAAGTATAGCCGAAAAAGGGAAAGGATTCCTCCAAAGTTTCGGGTCCGATCAGGGCGTGGTATATACCCCCGAATCCCAAAACTGCGGAGGAAATCAAATGGAGTACTCCGGAAACGAAATAGGGAAAGGTATCGACTACCTCCCCGCCGGGACCCACCCCCCAACCCAGAGTAGCCAGGTGGGGAAGTAGGATTAGTCCCTGCTCATACATAGGTTTCTCTGATACGAAATGAGCCACTTCAAACAAATTCATAGCTCCGGCCCAAAAGACAATCAGGCCAGCATGAGCTACATGGGCACCAAGCAATTTACCAGACAGATTAATTAGTCGGGCGTTGCCAGCCCACCAAGCGAAACCTGTGGTTTCCTGATCGCGACCACCCAGCGAGAGGGTTCCATTAAAGAGCGTTTCCACGGGGTAAAACCTCCTCGGGGAATACAAGGTTTTCGTGGGGCTGATCCTGAGCTGCCATCCAGGCACGGATACCCTCGTTTAGTAAGATATTTTTTGTATAAAAAGTCTCGAACTCGGGATCTTCTGCTGCGCGAATTTCCTGGGAGACAAAGTCGTACGCACGTAAATTCAGGGCGAGACCAACTACTCCAATAGCACTCATCCATAAACCTGTAACTGGCACGAATAACATGAAGAAGTGTAACCAACGTTTGTTGGAGAAAGCAACACCGAATATTTGGGACCAGAAACGATTCGCGGTTACCATTGAATAAGTCTCCTCAGACTGAGTTGGGTTGAACGCGCGGAATGTGTTCGCGCCATCACCATCTTCAAATAGAGTATTTTCGACTGTAGCGCCGTGGATGGCGCATAAAAGGGCGGCACCGAGGACTCCTGCAACCCCCATCATATGAAATGGATTCAGAGTCCAATTATGAAAACCTTGAAAAAATAGAATGAATCGAAAGATGGCGGCTACGCCGAAACTGGGTGCGAAAAACCAACCGGATTGCCCCAAAGGGTAAATCAAGAATACGGATACAAAAACCGCAATTGGAGCGGAGAAAGCTATTGCGTTGTAGGGGCGTAGTTGCACAGACCTTGCAAGTTCGAATTGGCGTAACATGAAACCTATTAGAGCAAAGGAGCCGTGAAGAGCAACGAAGGTCCATAAACCTCCTAGTTGGCACCAACGGGTGAAATCTCCTTGCGCTTCGGGGCCCCACAATAGAAGCAAGGAATGGGCCAAACTGTTAGCGGGGGTGGAGACCGCGGCAGTCAGGAAATTACATCCCTCCAAGTAAGAACTAGCTAATCCATGGGTGTACCATGAAGTGACAAAGGTTGTACCTGTGAACCAGCCGCCCAAAGCGAAGTAAGCGGTGGGAAAAAGTAATAGGCCAGACCAACCCACGAAGACAAAGCGATCTCTTCTGAGCCAGTCGTCCATACTATCAAATAAATCTTTCGGTTCCTTGGAAGATTTTCCAATGGCAATGGTCATATTCATTCCCTCACTCAGCTCCTCAAACGATTTCTGGGTTCCCCTATTTTTTTTTATCTTCGAGCCACGACGCGGTGTAGTTCCGTCCCTTCGCGGTAAGATAGGCCACTACAACACTGGTCCCTCCGAAAAGTCATTTGCCGAAGCAGCATACTCCCAGGAATTATTAAATGAGGGACTGGTAGATTTTCCAATCTCGGGAGTTTGGGATTTTTCGTGCCCTTAACCGTTTCTTCGCCTCGCTTCTAGTTTTCTACTCCCCCTCCCCCTTTTTTGTTGCCTATGCCGAGCCGATTCTTTTGTTCCATTTTCTTTTCCCTCTTTTTCATCCAATTTTAAATTTCAGGCATCTCTTTTTTATTACTTACTTGATCCCGAGCTGATCTCGTTTGTTACGCAGTTTTTTGGGAAGTGGGTAGACCTTTCTTTTCTTCCGAGACTTTGTTAGCCACTCCGCCACACTGACGGTACCTCGGGAATCCGACCTAGCAGGAGACAAATTCGTTTCCATCAATCTCTAGGGAGAGAAATACTAGGGCGGCGTGAAGAGCTACATCTATCTACATCTATCTATATCTATCTATATATATGTAACATGTATATAGATATAGATAGATAGATATATCTAGATATAGATAGATATGTGTGGTATCCATCCCCTTTTTGAAATTATTTCGGTACTTATTTTACCAATCCGCAGTGAAAATTGAAAGCCTTTTCTTTCGGTCCCCAGTAGCGAGAGTGGGTAGCGGCATGCCGCAGTTTAACCTCCAGCGGAGGATATGTCATAAACTTCAACATCCGACGAAGTGGTTCCTCTTCTGTTCCAAACCCCAGCAGCGAAATCGTATTCAGGCATTGGGGGGGGTGACAAATAAGAGTGCTAAAGACTCGAAGGATTTTTGCTAGTGACGGAAAATTATCTAAATAAGCAGTGAAAAGATTGTTATGTAATTTTCCTTTTTCTTTATTTAAATTGAAATATATATATATAGATATAGTTATATCGATAGATATATATCTATATATATCGATATTGAGAATTCGCATTCAATTCCCAAGATAGGAGTAACAAAGAAGTTCCCGGCATTAAAAATTATATCCACCTGATTTTTTCATATTGCAAAGGGCGACACATTACTCAGTGTAACTATACCACCTAAGCCGGAAATCGCGATGGAAAACAAAACGATTTAACTAAAAAATTTAATTTCGAGGCAGTTGGTTATAATTTTGCACCAAATTATAATTACATTTCTGCAAAACTCTAACTTTCTCCATTAGAAATAGTAGGGAGTACTACTTTTCCCCCTGCATCGGGACCACGCGGACCCGGGCGTTTCCGTGAAACTGAGACAGCTTGATCCTTGGATTTCGGACGACTTATCGGTTAGCCCTTTGTCGGATTTGAACCGACGACTTACGCCTTACCATGACGTTACTCTACCACTGAGTTAAAGGGGCCTCGGATCAGAAGTAATTTTGGGTTGAGTTCTGTTGGGCACATCATCAGTTTTCGTCCCGCCTTTTCTGTTTTCTTCTCATCGCAATATCGGAACTTGATGAAACGGAAGAGACTAGGTCTAACCCAAAGCACGAAATAGCTATGTTCCTAAATTATACTTGTATATCTAGATATAAACCTGTAAATCTGTTTATCTATCTATCTCTAGGTAGATAGGTTTATGCTCCATTGAACGAAGAGGCTCAGAAGAGGAGGTATAATAAATAGGAAGAGAAGAAGGAAGGAATAATTAGATAATTCTTATTCTGCCGTGTGGCATCAAGTATTCCCAATCTAATAATTGATAGAGAGACTTGGACTTTCTCGATCTCCGATCTGAAGAAACCTATATCCGATGAATCGGTGAAACGTGGGAAATAAATTGATTAGTCTGAGCTCGCGGCGAAGACCAAGCATCGTACTACTGACGTAGGTAAACATCTGATGGTTTACTTTGCGGAGACAGGATTTGAACCTGTGACCTCAAGGTTATGAGCCTTGCGAGCTACCAAGCTGCTCTACCCCGCTTAGTTAATGCCTCCAATGTAATTATTATACATCTCTTGAATAATTACATTGAATATGATAAGAAAGAACTGTCTACTTCAGAGAATTAGACATCATTTGTGAGATAGGTAGAAGAAAACTTTTTCTACCAACTCGATTTCGATACTCCGGGCAGCACACAAGTATGTGCCATTTCACGAGGTACATGTCTAGATAAGCCAAAGTCTCGGTAATTGGATCTGGGTCGTCCGGTTAGGGAACACCGGTTACGGAGACGAACAGGTGCACTATTACGCGGCAGAGATTGCAATCTTTTGGAAATAGTTAGCTTATCCTGAATTGGCAAACTACTTCTAATCCGTCTTTTCAAAGATTGGCGGGTAATCTCATATTTCTTCACCAACTTTTCCTTCTTCTTTTCCTTCTCAATGAGACTTTTCTTTGCCGTAATTGATGAATCAGTAAGCAGGATTGGATTACTACTTTAGAACAAATTGAACTTGCAACCAGAAATTTATTTACCAATAACTGGAGAAGAAGTAACAAATTTCTATCTCTAATTATTGATAAATGGATAATCGGTCTCAGAATCGGCTCGGGTATGGGAGGTAGTGAGGGGGGGTAAGCTTGACGCGAAAATATATGATTTGGCAGTCAACCGAACCAAAATTAGCCAAATTTACCTGATGTAGATGCGATTAGAAAAGCTGCGTAGGTAAATATGTAACCTACGGAGAAGTGGGCTAGTCCCACCAGTCTTGCTTGAACGATAGAGAGAGCGACTGGCTTGTCTTTCCAGCGTATCACATTTGCTAAGGGTGTCCGTTCGTGGGCCCAAGCTAGGGTTTCAATGAGTTCTTGCCAGTAACCGCGCCAAGAAATTGGAAACATAAATCCGGTAGCCCACACGAGATGTCCAAATAGGAACATCCACGCCCATACAGATAAACTGTTCATACCGAAGGGGTTGTAACCATTGATAAGTTGCGAGGAGTTCAGCCATAAATAATCCCTCAACCACCCCATTAAATACGTAGAAGATTCGTTGAATTGAGCAGCATTGCCTTGCCACAAGGTTATGTGTTTCCAGTGCCAGTAAAAAGTGACCCATCCAATGGTGTTCAGCATCCAGAAAACGGCTAAGTAAAAAGCATCCCAAGCTGAGATGTCGCAGGTACCGCCTCGGCCGGGACCATCGCAAGGAAAACTGTAACCGAATTCTTTTTTATCTGGCATCAACTTGGAACCGCGCGCGTCTAATGCGCCTTTCACCAAAATCAGTGTAGTTGTGTGTAGGCCCAAAGCGATGGCGTGGTGAACCAAGAAATCCCCGGGCCCAATCGTTAGGAATAGCGAGTTGCTGCTGTTGTTGACAGCGTCCAACCAGCCGGGTAACCACAAGCCCCGACCGGCATTACTTGCCGGACTACCTGCCGAGGATAGAAGCACATCGAAACCATACAAAGTTTTACCATGAGCAGACTGAATCCATTGAGCAAATACGGGTTCAATAAGAATCTGCTTTTCCGGAGTCCCGAAGGCTAGCATTACGTCGTTGTGTACGTAAAGCCCTAGTGTGTGGAACCCTAGGAATAAACTAGCCCAACTTAAGTGAGCTATTATTGCTTCTTTGTGTTCCAACATTCTCGCTAAGACGTTATCTTTATTTTGTTCCGGATCATAATCTCTGATAAAGAATATAGCTCCGTGTGCGAAGGCTCCTGCCATGATAAACCCGGCAATGTATTGGTGATGGGTGTATAGCGCGGCTTGAGTTGTATAATCCTGTGCTATGAAAGCATAAGCGGGTAGAGCATACATGTGTTGTGCGACCAACGAAGTGACGACCCCTAAAGCAGCTAAAGCGAGCCCCAACTGAAAGTGAAGGGAATTATTGACCGCATCATAAAGTCCTTTGTGTCCACGGCCCAACCTACCTCCCGGAGGGATATGAGCCTCCAGAATCTCTTTCATACTGTGCCCAATACCAGAGTTAGTCCTGTACGTGTGGCCGGCAATTATAAACACAACGGCAATGGCTAAGTGGTGATGAGCGATATCAGTTAGCCACAAACTTTGAGTCTGTGGGTGAAATCCGCCCAAAAAGGTCGGAATAGCTGTTCCCGCTCCTTGAGTGCTATCAAACAAATGGCTACTAGAGTCGGGATTTTGCGCATAAACACTCCACTGACCCGAGAAGAACGGCCCCAATCCCTGAGGATGCGGGGTGGCAGTCAATAAATTATCCCATCTAACATGTCCGCCTCTCGCTTCGGGAATAGCTACGTGGACTAAATGCCCCGCCCAAGCCAAAGAACTCACTCCGAAGAGTCCCGAAAGGTGGTGATTGAGCCGAGATTCAGCATTTTTGAACCAAGAAATGCTTGGTTTCCATTTAGGTTGCAGATGTAACCAGCCAGCTAGTAAAAACGAAGCAGAAATAGCTAGTAGAAAGATAGCTCCAGTATAGAGATCTTGGTTATTGCGTAGACCAATGGTGTACCACCATTGATACACACCGGAATAGGCAATATTGACTGGACCCGCAGCCCCCCCTCGGGTGTAGGCTTCGACAGCTGGTTGACCAAAATGAGGATCCCAAATGGCATGAGCAATTGGTCTCACGTGTAATGGGTCCCGTACCCATGCTTCGAAATTGCCCTGCCAAGCCACATGGAACAAATTCCCAGAGGTCCAGAGAAAGATGATAGCTAATTGACCAGAATGAGATGCAAATATTTTTTGGTAGAGACGTTCCTCGGTAGTATCGTCGTGACTCTCGAAGTCGTGGGCAGTGGCTATACCAAACCAGATACGACGGGTAGTTGGGTCTTGGGATAGACCCTGGCTGAACTGTGGAAATCTTGATGCCGTAATGTTTCTCAAATCCTCCTAGCCATTATCCCACTGCAATGATTCTCGCCAGGAAGAATGCCCACGTCGTGGCGATTCCACCCAGAAGGTAATGAGTTACTCCCACAGCACGTCCCTGTATAATACTCAGGGCTCTAGGCTGGGTAACGGGAGCAACTTTTAGTTTGTTATGAGCCCAAACAATGGATTCAATGAGTTCTTGCCGGTATCCGCGACCACTAAATAAAAACATTAGACTGAAAGCCCAAACGAAGTGAGCCCCCAGAAATAGAAGACCATACGCGGATAACGAAGAACCATATGATTGAATGACTTGAGAAGCCTGTGCCCACGAAAAATCTCGTAACCATCCATTAATCGTTGTTGAACTTTGTGCGAAGTTTCCCCCAGTGATGTGATTTACCACCCCCTGTTCGCTTATGCTGCCCCATACATCAGATTGCATCTTCCAGCTGAAGTGAGATATAACTACTGAAATCGAGTTGTACATCCAGAATAGTCCTAGGAAGACGTGATCCCAAGCAGATACTTGGCAGGTACCTCCTCTGCCGGGACCGTCGCAGGGAAAACGAAAACCAAGATTTGCCTTGTCGGGTATTAGTCGGGAACTGCGTGCAAATGAAACGCCTTTCAATAAAATTGATACAGTAACATGAATCGTGAATGCGTGGATGTGGTGTACCAGAAAATCTGCAGTACCTAACGGAATCGGGGCTATGGCAACTTTGCCGGCTACAGCAACTAAGTCGCTGCCACCCCAGGTTAAACTAGTACCCGCCGCCGCGTTAGGTGCAGTTGATCCGGGAGCCAAGGCGTGAGTATTTTGCACCCACTGAGCAAATATCGGTTGTAACTGAATGGCGGTATCCGAAAACATATCTTGGGGACGTCCCAAAGCACTCATAGTGTCATTGTGGATGTATAGACCGAAGCTATGAAAACCTAGGAAGATGCAGACCCAGTTGAGATGTGAAATTATTGCGTCGCGGTGCCGAATAACGCGGTCTAACAAATTGTTGTATTGAGTAGTTGGATCATAATCTCTTACCATAAAAATAGCTGCGTGTGCAGCTGCACCAACTACTAAAAACCCTCCTATCCACATATGATGTGTAAACAAGGAAAGTTGTGTGGCATAATCGGTGGCCAAGTAAGGATACGGGGGCATTGCATACATGTGATGGGACACAATAATTGTCAAAGAACCTAGCATGGCAAGATTGATCGCTAATTGAGCATGCCACGAACTCGTTAGAATTTCGTAAAGACCTTTGTGGCCCTCACCCGTGAAGGGGCCTTTATGAGCTTCCAGAATTTCCTTTGTGCTATGTCCGATACCCCAGTTGGTTCTGTACATGTGACCAGCTACCAAAAAAAGGACGGCAATAGCTAAGTGGTGATGTGCGGCATCAGTCAGCCACAAACCCCCCGTCACTGGGTTCAACCCTCCACGGAAAGTCGAAGAATCTGAATATTCTGACCAGTCAAGAGTAAAAAACGGGATCAGTCCTTTCGCAAAACTCGGATACGCCTGAGCTAGAAGATCACGATTAAGAATGAGTTCGTGAGGAAGGGGTATTTCTTTGGGGTCAACTCCTGCATCTAATAGTTGGTTAATTGGTAGTGAAACATGTATCTGATGTCCCGCCCACGCTAGAGATCCCAACCCCAATAGACCCGCTAAATGGTGATTTAGCATTGATTCAACGTTCTGGAACCAAGCTAGTTTTGGGGCAGCTTTGTGGTAGTGAAACCAACCGGCAAAAAACATTAATCCGGCAAAAATTAAAGCACCCACAGCTGTGCAATAGAGCTGTAACTCACTAGTTATTCCGGAAGCTCGCCAAAGTTGGAAAAACCCCGACGTTATCTGCACACCCTGGAACCCTCCACCTACATCTCCATTAAGTATCTCTTGACCCACTATTGGCCAAACAACCTGGGCACTAGGTTTCACATGAGTGGGATCATTCAGCCACGCCTCATAATTGGAAAAACGAGCCCCGTGAAAGTACATGCCACTCAACCGAATGAAAATAATGGCTAGCTGACCAAAATGAGCACCAAATATTTTACGGGATATATCCTCCAAATCATTGGTATGGCTATCGAAGTCGTGGGCATCGGCGTGTAGGTTCCAAATCCATGTGGTGGTACTAGGACCCTTAGCCAAATTTCTCGAGAAATGTCCGGGTTGGGCCCATCTCTCAAAAGAGGTTTTCACGGGATCCTTCTCCACCATAATCTTGACTTCTGGTTCTGGCGAACGAATAGTCATCGGGACTCTCCTCTCTTCGGACAGGGGATAGCAACAACCTACCAACGGAAGATACGAAACTTCCAAGAACTAGAGTTTCTACCAGCATGTAGTAATCTATTCCCTTTTCCCTTGAGTTTGAAACTCGAGCAACTGCTATAAAGAAGTTATGCGGGGTAGGCGTTTGATGGTATTATTACACGACCCAATAGTGCCTAATGGACTTGATAGGATTGATCATCCGTTCGGTAGGGAGGGGGGTGGCAAAGTCGATGTCGAGCAAGCAGGAACCTCTATCTATCAACTCCATTTGTTAACCTTTCTGTTTCATGTCGCTCCGCTTCCCCCCACGGATTAGTTAAACAAAGAAGAGCGTCCCGTAATTTTTAACCGATTCTGTGCTTCAATGTAATTACCGGGGGAAGGTGCTACTGCCTGTTTCCAATACTCAGCAGCTTGATCAAACCAAGCCTCCGAAATCTCTAAATTTCCTTGGTGAATGGCCTGTTCCCCTCGATCAGAATGGGTGATTATTTTCAAACCCCCTCCTTTAGAACCGAACTCGGGGGTTTCCCACCTCATACGGCTCAGACAACTCCGTTACTGGCTTTCTGTCCCCTAACAAAGAAATAGGGATTACTTTCAAACTTCGGAGGAACTAAGAATAGTCAGGTTTATGATTTCATCCGTCTCGAATAAAATTTTTTCCGTACTCCCAGTTAAAAGAACAAGAGGAAAGGAGTAATAACCTCTTTTGACACTAACTACCCCATCTCGACTTGGATTTTTTTGGATTGGAAAAATTTTTCCTTTAGGATTTGATACTACACCGTGGTCCGCCACTTATTCTTTCCCAATCATCTCTACTACAGAGAAAAATTGTATAACTTCTTTGATGGACCAATCTCATCGTATCGACCCAGATTTTCAATGACGAATCTTTGCGGTGCTTTATTCTTCGATTCAGTCAGTTATCCATGAGACAGTTAGGCTACCTTCCTCCTCCAAACCTGGATTGCTTCGAAAGAGGCCGAATCCCGCAGCTCGAGGCAGCTCCCGTTCGGAAGTATGCTTGGGGGAAGCCCTTTTCATTGGTTGAGTATTTATAAACCGAAGAATCCTGAAGCGCAGGTAGTCGCACGTGGTGACAGGTCACAGCCATATTATTAAAAGCTTGTGGCGGAGAAGAATTCCGCTCCGGTGCTTGAAAGTAGTATTCCAAAGCTCTTGCATGTTTTCCATTGCTTGTGTGAATGGGGCCTATATTATGAGGTATGTAACTTCGGTCATAGGAATCAACCTCCAAACGCATGGCTTTGTAGTAGCTTCATAAAGCTTCTGCATATTCTCCTTCGGATTGGGCCGACATCCGTTACGGTTGCTTATACGAATAAGCCCCGCTTCGAAACCGCACATGAGGTTCCCAACTCATACGGCTCCTCCCGCTCGATTCGCGGGTAAGAAATAGAATTCCAAGTGACCTAGTTATTTTTACTCCCAAACTGAAACCAAGGAAACCAAGCGGGGGTTAGTGTTTCATGAAGCTGGTATCTAACCATCCTTCTCGCAAAGAATTTTCTGAGGCGGTTGCGTCATTCCCTCGTGGCAACAGCAGTAACAACGAATCCCTTGTCAATTTATTCGTTCCCAACGTTTCCTTTTTTGAGGGGTTATTCACTTCAGCAATCTCCGATGATTTTAAGGGTATCCAAGCTGCAAACGGGATGGATGTTTGTTGCCCCAATCGCTACTGGCCGTTACCGCGACTTCGAAGTTACCGAGAGCAGGCGATAGCTGTCGAAACTCAAAATTGACGGAGATTTTGTATTGCCGATTCCTTCACGTGGTGCCTGCCCCCTCCCTGTGCTTACTCATGAAATTACCACGTATTACACATCAATTTATGGATCTAACCTCCTGCTTGCTTGATACCGAAATCCGTGGGAAGTGGGAGCCGTAGCTTCCGAGGCTGCATCAATCGTGGATACGCGACCGAAGGGTTTGTTTGGCAATCGAAACACACCTCTGGGAAATGTGGGCTTATCGAAGCTGTAATTTATTCAACTTATATTGAGTTATGGTAAATTGCTTGCCTTATCGAATCGCACCATCCCTGTGGTATGTAGAAGCTTCCCTCTCTCTCTTAGTGGTGGGTAAGATTTGCAACAAAATATCCGCTAGAATTGTGAAAGTTTTGTCGATAAAGTTGTCATTTCTCTGAGATCTAGGCGTAATCAATTTCGACTCCTTGTTTTTCTTTTGTACCCCACCTATTACTGGTACATCAATTGAGGTTGCAAAAGGAAAGGTATGCTTAGCCGATAATATGGAAGGAAAAATTAGTAAAGCGCCAAGTCGCGTTGAATATTTTACCCCTGCCTGATTTGTACTTCGGAAAAGAAATTGTTCCCAACTACTACTCGCAAGTCACTTGCCACTTTACTACCTAAATCCCTAAAATATGTCGAATAACTTAATTGATGAACCCCAGGAAGGGTGGCCGAGCGGTTTAAGGCGTAGCACCGGAAATGCTAAGTAGATTTCTAGCTACCGAGGGTTCGAATCCCTCCCTTTCCTTTCTCTATTTCTACCTCTCCAAGGCTATCTTTCTTCTCTTCTTTATCGAAATCTAGCTAAATAGCCGATTCGGAAAAGACAGGTTGGAGTCCAGGTTTCGAATCAAGCTGTCCGAAAAAAAGCTAAAGGACCGTCTCAGTAGAAGCAGTAAGAGCTGGTAATACTTTGGCTGATTAGGAATTTCGTTGAAGTGACGTGGACCAGTGATTCGGATAATTCACCGCATACCGAATTAAATTGCCCAAAACCGGAGTATTTACCTATAAGGCAGAAAATTCTAAGTTAATTTCTGCTCGGAAGAAGTAACAAGCCAGACCAAGAAACTTTCGTTATTTTCTTTTCCGAGTAATCTGCTTCCCGAATTCTATCATCCCAAGTGCTTTGCCTGGGTTTCCATTGTAGAGACCTCCAAATTACTCGATTAAATTTTTGACTCAGTAAATGATCATTAAGCTTTGCGGGAGTAATACTCAACAACTAACAATTCATTTATATCCAAATTGACAGATTCTCGATTGGCAACGCGATTCACCAACCCTGTAGGCCTGTTCCCTTCCGACAGAGAAGCGGTCAAGTGATCCGGTATTTTGCCCCCCCCGGGAGACTCACCCTTCAGCGCATTACAGGAAGTTGGTCGATTTCGAACAGTGATGATATCTTTCGGCTTGCAGCGGTAGCTTGGTATATCTACAATACGATTGTTCACTAAAATATGTCTGTGATTAACTAACTGTCTAGCGGCAGGAATCGTGGAAGCCATACCTAAGTTAAAAATAACATTATCCAGACGCATCTCAAGTAATTGCAGCGGTACTTGGCCCGTTGAACCCCTAGTTCCTCTAGCGATACGTACGTATCTCAGTAATTGTCGTTCTGTTAATCCGTAATTGAAACGTAGTCTTTGTTTGGCCTCCAAACGCACACAGAATTGAGAAATTTTTCTTGAAGCTGATTGATCGGTAGCAACTCGAAATTCTCCCAGGTTGGGTGTTTCACCCCCACCCGTAAGCCCCGGTAAATTCTTTAGGCGACGTATCATTTTCAAGCGAGGTCCTCGGTATCGAGACGTGAAAACTCCTTTTCTGTAAACGTTTTATAGTTGGGGAATAAACTTATGGGATCAGCACGGAGATACCACCTACTACTGCTAGCGAGGGAAATAGAAGTCAGTCAGGATTGATATCTGTGACAATCATAACATATGAATAGTGACTAATAAATATTCAATTTGTTATCAGCAGTTCAAAAAGAGGTGGGGGGGGGGGGGGGGGGGGGGTAGACGAAAACTGCCAGCGATTCGTAATGCCAAATAGAGACGTTATAGCATATCCATTTACATAAAAATTTCATCAAAAAAAATCAAACTGTTTGGCGAATATAATATATTGCTTCAAGTAGTGCATTCATATATACTTCTATAATAGAAACTCAACTTTTGGGAAGCAATTAACTCGTCGTCGACAAGTTGAATTACATGCATTTTTTTACTTGAAGTGCGAGATAATGAAACAAATTCGTCTCCTTTTTCCTAGTAGTTAAAAGCCTACTACACCAAAGAACTTGTGTAGACAAATTATGTCACGGTTCCGGACTATTTCAAATTAAGGGTGGACGAAATGGAGTCCGCCTGGGGTAGGCGGATTAGTAGGTGTAAGCACGCCGAAAGTTTTCAGACACATATCTGTGGTTATCTATCTCTTCTCGTCAGTTCGTTGGGGCCTAAAGGGTGGGGATATGGCGGAATGGTAGACGCAGCGGACTCAACCAGATTGAGCCTGGGTATGGAGACGTATCAAGTGGCAGTCCCCAGATTCAGGGGAACCTGGGACCATTTATCGGGCAATCCTGAGCCAAATCTTGTATTATTCAGATGAATTTCGGGCGATGAGGCGAGATAGGTGCAGAGACTCGACGGGGGCCATTCCAACGAGCAGTCTGTTAGTTACTAGTTCTCGAAATAACTGAATATCTAACTTTTTTGCGTGGTTAACTGCATGGAATAAGATGTAGAAGTATAAGTATAAGACTGAAACCCGGTAAGGGAATAAAATTTTAACTCTTTTCTTATTCGGACGCGGACCCCTCGGTTTGGGCCCAGCATTCATTCACGAAATTCTGTTCGTACTTGGTAATGCAACACTAAGTAGACTCCTTCTACTATTGCCAGTCCGCATATTCTCCTCTTACCTGTTGCAGGATCCCACTCCGTTCCAATGGAAATTATTCAGCAAGCGAGCCGGTAGCAGAAAATGATACTTTCGCGAGTGGAGGTAGAGTCCCATTCTACACACTTAATGAGATAAGAAGTAGCGGCGCAAGTTGCAGTAGAACGAAAATCCGTTGGTTTCGACCGTGAGGGTTCGACTCCCTCTATCCCCAACGAGACACTTCAATTAACCCATTTCAGGTTGTTCGGATTCACACAATTTGTTCGGAAGCAAAATACGGAAGCCACTTCAATTTTATTTTCTTCGGCCTCTCCGAAACACTTTGCAGGTGAGCCATTCAGGCTTTTAATATACGTGAATGGCTCAGTCGAGCCCCCTCCCCCTCCAGACTTTATTTACTGGAAGCGATATTGTGTCAAACAGGTCGACGAAGGCGAGATCAACGGTTTGACTAGGCAAGAAGCTGAAGTTTAAAAATAAACTTCACTGATTTCTAGTTGAGTTTTATCCGTAAATGAATCGGCCGAGATAGCTCAGTCGGTAGAGCAGAGGACTGAAAATCCTCGTGTCACCAGTTCAAATCTGGTTCTTGGCATCCAAATGGTTTGTGAGATAAGCCAAACCAGTTCTGGTATTGCAGAAAATCAACCAGCCCTGAAGGAGCTAACCAAAAACCAGGAAGTATCTTGAAAACTGGGTGGGTTACTCGAGAGCTTGGTAACCGTAAACAGTTTTGGTAAGGATTAGATGGTAGGTAACGGTATCCCGACGGTCGGGAAGTAAGTTTTCAGACGAGACCAATTTCTTCTTTCACCCTCGTACGAATTAATAGGCATCCTGTAACTCGTAGAAATTGGGTACGACGTAATCTTTGCGTAGAGGCCACCCTACCCAACTTTCAGGCATCAGTATACGCCTAAGGTGCGGATGACCCTGATGGATTATTCCCAACATGTCATAGGATTCACGTTCCTGGAGATCTGAGCTTTTCCAAACCCAGTAAACCGAAGGTATTTTAGGGTCTTTTCTTGGAACAAATATTTTTGTACACACTTCCTCGGGTTGATCTGGCTGATCTCGCATCTGTGTCAGGTGGTATACACTGACTAAAGACCCTCCCGGTGCCGAGTCGTAAGCGCATTGAGGGCGCAGGTAATTGAAGCCGTAAGCATATGGGGCGACAGCTACAGACAACCACTCCTCCGACTTGACTTGCAAAGTCTCGACACCCCTGTAATCATAACCCAAAGGTCGGTGGGAAAACTTATGTTTGGTTGACCAAGCGGATAATCGACCCCGCGTCTCGATATTGAACTTATCCCTATCGATAGTGTTCATATTGGTTGATACCTCTCCCTTTTTATCCAGGTATGAAATAAAATCTAGTTATTCGCCTACTTCTGATACTTACTTCTCAGGCCTATCTCCAAGCTTTTGAAAGTTTTCCGATAAATTATTTGATAAGAGCTTTGTGTCACAATTAGTTAATTCTTGATTGTATTTACCTATATGAATGCTAGGTACAAAGCGAAATCGGTGATTTAGGTTGGGGTATTTCGTTCGGGTGGGGCGAGAAGCCCGATCTATGAAACTTCCTCTAGCAATTTTCTTACGGAGTTTTGTTGCGGCATCAATAATAGCTTCAGGCTTGGGTGGGCAACCCGGCAAATAGATATCAACGGGAATTGATTTGTCTACCCCGCGAACGGTGCTGTAGGAATCTGTGCTAAACATGCCCCCTGTAATGGTGCAAGCTCCCATAGCGATTACATACTTCGGATCAGGCATTTGCTCGTAGAGTCTTACGAGGGACGGGGCCATCTTCATGGTTACAGTGCCAGCGGTAACAACTAGGTCTGCCTGCCTAGGACTGGATCTGGGTACTAGACCGTATCGGTCAAAATCAAATCGTGAACCAATTAAGGAGGCAAATTCGGTGAAGCAGCAGCTGGTGCCATATAGAAGTGGCCACAAACTGGAAAGTCTGGACCAGTTGGAGAAATCACTCATATTAGCTAAAAAAATTGAATTCGACACACCCCATTCGGGGAGGGGAGGCTCCGCCGAATTGAGGGGGATATCTACACCGCGGGGTTCGACTCTCTCTCTGCCGCTTTCACCCGAATATTCGGAAGTTGACGCCATTCCGATGCTCCTTTTCGCCATGCGTGAACCAAACCAACTACTAATATAAAGATGAAAATGATCACTTCGATGAAAGCAAATAGTCCCAATTCCCTGAAAGAAACAGCCCAGGGATGGAGAAATACGGTTTCGACGTCGGAGACCGCGAAAACCAAAGCAAACATGTAATAACGTATCTGAAATCGAATCCAAGTATCTCCCTTCGGCTCAATGCCCGACTCGTAACTTGTTAACTTCTCTGGTCCTTCCCGGGTGGGAGCAATAAATCCGGGAATCGAAAAAGCTAAGTAGGGAATAGATATAGATACTAGCAGAAAGATCCAGAAGGAGTCATATTGGTGGAGCAGAAACATTTGCATACCCCTTTCGCCTCAATTTTTTAATTTAGTTGATAAACCTGGAGCTAAACGAAAAGGTGTCGACATCTGGGTTGGTAAATAACCATCGTCTTGCTATACTGCAATGGGTTTGGCACGTATAACCCCCTTGGGGAAGTGAATTAAATTTTTAGTTTGACTATACCGGTAGTTACCCCATCGATAATGAGAAGTGGAGAGGGGTGTTAGCTTTCTATTTCCGAGAATGGCAATGTCGGATTTCTAGCAGAAAATTTGGGTGATTCGTAACTTTCAACAAATTGCCTGCACATATCTCCGATTCAGTTAGTGATTAACTGCATCAAAGAACTGACATATATATATATATCTCACTAGAAAGAGAAAAGCTTAATAATTTAGATGTGATAATATAGTCATTTAAATAGACAACTTGGATTGATTGGGTAGACATACGGTGTACCAACGACCTCCCACTCCTTTTTTCTCGAGTTAGGACTATACGGATTCAAGCCGTAGACACTCCCAGTCATGCGGATCGGAATGTGGAGAAACGTTCTCGAACTGCGTGGCAAACCCAACATGCCGCTTCTACGGCATAGGGCTCTCCTGCCAGCTGCTCCCCAATTTAGTCGGCAAAAACAGCCAATTGCTGATGCACCAACTCTTTTTCCCCCAAAAATTCTTTTCGAGGAACTACATGGGGAAAGAAGAAGTAAATCAAGCAATCCCGAAGTATCTCGAGAAGGTCACTAACGCCGCGTTGACACAGGTTTGCCTCTAGGGACACAGGTCCACCTCGCGATATCAAATATTCTCTGTCGCTTGGAAGCGGTGTGCAACACTTTATCTACCCGAAAGTTCGTGAGACAAAGAAGAGATTTCACCTGGGGTACTCGCGCCGCCCCCACCACTTCCGGCGTCGGATAAGCCACTTACTCACCATATCAACTTCTGGGGGTTGACTTACCTTGTTTTGGTCAACCCATCTGTCATGCTACTGGTTTCTTCCGTATTCTCCGCTTCAAGTGAAACAAAAAACTATCATGCGGAGTTTCACACAAATCGTTGGGTTTCGACAAATCTCGTGAGGAAGAGACATCGGCGCACGTGTAAACGAAGCGCTCTACCGCTGAGCTATAGCCCTTGATCCATTTGATCATATATGAAATAACTTCATCGGTATCAATTAATTTTTGTCAAGTCAACGAATCGTTTTGAAAAAAGCGATATATATATATATATATATGGGATCGAATATTTCTCAAGTGATGAAACATGCTGTTGTGTCTAGCTATTTTTTCGGGTATAATAGAGATATCTATATATGAGTCACGCACCTCGATAGGTGGAGGTATAAAAAGTGACGTGGGACAAATCGATGGCAGCCTACTTGACTCAGCGGTTAGAGTATCGCTTTCATACGGCGAGAGTCATTGGTTCGAATCCAATAGTAGGTAACACTTACTAGATACCGTGATGATTAAATTGGTATCTAATAAGTTTTACTGCATATGAGACACATCAGAGGTTTTTGCGCGTAGCACGATAGTATTATCATAGGACTACCGAATCACTTAGTGCTTCTGGACTTAGAGGAGATGCGTCAAGCCGCAGTTGAAGCTTCTAGTCTGGCCTTCGCTCTTTTAAAAGCTGAGTTGGCTTCTATTACTCTTTTCTTGCCTTCTGCCTTAGCTGAGTCAGCCTGAGCCATCTGAAAAGTTCTTCGAGCTTCGTCGGGATCGATTTCGGTAGCTCTTTCCGCTTCGTTAACTAATATTGTTACCCGATTGTTATCTACCATGGCGAAGCCGCCCATCAGCGCCATTGAAGACCACTGCCCATCGTGACGTATTTTCGAAACTCCCATATCCAAAGCTGCAAGAAGCGGCGCGTGATTGGGTAGTATACCAACCTGACCGCTACTGGTGGATGAAACGATTTCCCAAACCTCGGAATTCCAAACTATTCGATTAGGGGCCATTACGCGAAGATTCAATACCATCTCTTTTACTGACCCTCCGCTTGTAAAGCCGCAGCTTTCGCAGTGGCTTCGTCGGTATTGCCAGCTAAGTGAAAAGCTTGTTCGGGGAGATTATCCAACTCTCCAGGAAGAATCATTTGAAATCCCTTAATGGTTTCTGATAAACTGACGTACTTACCCGGGGAGCCGGTGAAAACTTCTGCCACGAAGAAGGGTTGCGATGAGAAACGTTCTATTTTCCGAGCCCTAGCTACCGTCAGGCGATCTTCCTCGGATAACTCGTCTAGTCCGAGAATAGCTATAATATCTTGAAGTTCCTTGTAACGTTGCAAAGTTTGCTTAACTCCCTGTGCTGTGTCGTAATGCTCCTCACCCACAATCCAAGGCTGTGACATAGTCGAGGTCGAATCCAGCGGGTCTACGGCTGGATAAATACCTTTCGCCGCTAATCCCCTCGAAGGCACGGTAGTAGCGTCTAGGTGTGCAGATGTCGTGGCGGGAGCCGGGTCAGTCAAATCATCGGCAGGTACGTAAGCAGCTTGAATGGAAGTTGTTGATCCCTCCTTGGTGGAAGTAATTCTCTCCTGCAATGATCCCATTTCTGTACCAAGGGTCGGTTGATAACCCACGGCGGGAGGCATCCTACCCAGTAACGCCGAGACCTCCGATCCCGCCTGGACAAAGCGGAAAATATTGTCAATAAATAGGAGTACATCTTGCTTGTTAACATCTCGAAAGTATTCCGCCGTTGTTGGAGCAGTTGAGCCAACTCTCATACGAGCTCCCGGTGGTTCATTCATCTGACCATAAACCAGAGCCACCTTTGATTCCGAAATGTTTTGTTCATTAGTAACTTTTGACTCTTTCATTTCCATGTAAAGGTCATTACCTTCACGTGTACGTTCTCCTACCCCGCCAGATACGGATACACCTCCATGAGCTTTCGCAATATTATTGATTGATTCCATAATAAGAACCGTCTTTCCAACTCCAGCCCCACCAAATAACCCGATTTTTCCGCCTCTCCGATACGGAGCTAAGAGATCCGCAACCTTTATACCCGTTTCGAAAATCGATAATTTGGTATCCAACTGGGTAAATGCCGGGGCGGACCTGTGAATCGGAAATGTCGTACTAGCTTGTACGGGACCCAAATTATCTACGGGTTCGCCAAGGACATTGGATATTCGTCCCAGAGTAGTTTCACCAACGGGAACACTGAGGGGGCCTCCCGTATCAACAGCACCCATACCTCTCATCAAACCGTCTGTGGCACTCATAGCTACAGCTCTCACTTCATTATTACCTAATAATTGTTGGACCTCACAAGTAACATTAATCTCTTGACCTGCTGGATTTTGTCCCCTGACTATTAGTGAGTTGTAGATATTGGGCATTTTCCCCGGCGAGGAAGCCACATCCGACACTGGTCCAATGATCTGAGTGATATAGCCCACGTTTCTTTCCACCAATTCAGAAATTTCGAAAGAGAGAGAACTGGTTTTCGTAACTATACTATTTCGGTGTATTATCTTTATTTGATTACTGAATCGATAGAAATATATGGTATTTCATCGTTGAGTGGTCGATGGGAAGGAAGGAGTTAATCGCCCCCTTCCCACTCACTCCCCTTTATTTAAATTCGTTTCGCAGATGTAGCTATAGGTAAATGAAATAGGAGGGGGGGGGGTAAACCGAACCGCAGATGAAGCAAACTTATCCTTCGTTTTGTATACGATCGAGAGACTGATGAAATCTGCGCTCTATTCATTGAATCTTCATTATTGGGGTACGCGTTCTCCTCTCTTTCAAACGAGATTGACCATTAAACGCGAGAGATTGGCAATTATTTAGTTCGTATTCTATCGACCAGTCTAACCACGAAGAGATTCCCGAGTCAATGTATTGGGATGAGGCAGAATGTTGCTTCTTAAGCAGTTTCTGTAAGAAAACGGATTGATTAGTTGCACCCCGTGTGAGACGCGGTATAAAATGATAATGTTCCATGCTTTAAATGGAGTTTTGACAGGTATAAGTATCATGCGCGGGTTGAACTATATCCACTTCGCGTTTCACATCGAAATACTCTACCTATGCCGAGCAGATCTCATCTTTGCAAGATTTACTAATTTAGTCATAGGGAGGAACAAACCCATGTCACCACAAACGGAGACTAAGGCAGGTGTTGGATTCAAAGCTGGTGTCAAAGATTATCGACTGACCTATTACACCCCCGAATACAAGACCAAAGATACCGATATCTTAGCAGCCTTCCGAATGACCCCACAGCCCGGAGTACCAGCTGAGGAAGCCGGAGCTGCGGTAGCTGCGGAATCCTCCACGGGTACGTGGACCACTGTATGGACAGATGGGTTGACCAGTCTTGACCGTTACAAGGGCCGATGCTATGACATCGAACCCGTCGCTGGAGAAGAAAACCAGTATATTGCGTATGTAGCTTATCCTTTGGATCTATTCGAAGAAGGTTCTGTCACCAATTTGTTCACCTCCATTGTAGGTAATGTTTTCGGATTTAAGGCTCTACGCGCCCTACGCTTGGAAGACCTCCGAATTCCCCCTGCTTATTCCAAAACTTTCATTGGACCGCCTCATGGCATTCAGGTCGAAAGGGATAAACTGAACAAATATGGACGTCCCTTATTGGGATGTACAATCAAGCCAAAATTGGGTCTGTCTGCTAAAAACTATGGTAGAGCCGTCTATGAATGCCTTCGTGGTGGACTTGATTTTACGAAAGATGATGAAAACGTAAATTCCCAGCCATTCATGCGTTGGAGAGATCGCTTCTTATTCGTAGCAGAAGCTCTTTTCAAATCCCAGGCTGAAACGGGCGAAATCAAGGGGCATTACCTAAATGCTACTGCAGGTACGTGTGAAGAAATGTTGAAGAGAGCTGTTTTTGCTAGGGAGTTGGGTGCACCAATAGTCATGCATGACTATCTGACCGGAGGGTTTACCGCAAATACAAGCTTAGCTTTTTACTGCCGAGACAATGGACTGCTTCTTCATATTCACCGTGCGATGCATGCCGTGATCGATAGACAACGAAATCACGGTATACATTTCCGCGTATTGGCCAAAGCATTACGCATGTCCGGTGGGGATCATATACACGCCGGAACTGTAGTAGGCAAACTAGAAGGGGAACGAGAAGTCACTTTAGGTTTCGTCGATTTACTTCGCGACGACTATATCGAGAAAGATCGTAGCCGTGGTATCTATTTCACGCAAGATTGGGTATCTATGCCGGGTGTACTCCCCGTAGCTTCGGGGGGTATCCACGTCTGGCACATGCCCGCCCTAACCGAAATCTTTGGGGACGACTCTGTCTTACAGTTCGGTGGAGGAACCTTGGGACATCCTTGGGGAAATGCACCCGGTGCGGTAGCCAACCGAGTCGCATTAGAAGCTTGCGTACAGGCCCGTAATGAGGGTCGCGATCTCGCTCGTGAAGGTAATGAAATTATTCGCGAAGCTAGTAAGTGGAGTCCGGAATTGGCTGCCGCATGCGAGATATGGAAAGCAATCAAATTTGAATTCGAGACAATTGATACGTTGTAAATAGATTTGGATCTCCGTAGCTATTTACTACTGGTATCCGTTCCGCAACAGTTGTCAGACATATTAGGAGTATCGGGAAGTAGTTAATTTTCCCCATACTCCCAATACGCGATACGTATTAAGGTTGGTTAATCAATGACGGAAACTGAGAAGCACATAGTCTCGAAATGTGAATCCGAGGGTTCGAATCCCTACCAACTCGTGTTGCAAAATTACGAGATACGAACGAGTAGTCTGAAGTTAAACTCAACACTTTATCAGAAACACCTCTACCATGTCGAGTTTCACAGCATATAGCTTCGCTTGTTTCGTTGGATAATAGAAATTGAATACCTATAATATGATTGATTTGATAGATAACTAGTCAATTGCCAATTAGTTATTAATTGCCAATTATTTATTGGGTCAATAAACTTGGATTTGGTCCCGATTTGTTGATACCTACTTCAATTGGAGGAGAAGTTCGTCACATCATAGAAAATCTATTTAAAATTTATTTTTTCCACGGGCTAAGGGGAAACAACAGATGAGGAGATTTTTACGTCTGTAATAAATTGGTTTGAAGATAAGCGCAAATTTGGTGGATTGATTGGAGCTTTCCCCGAGGAAGCTACGAGAGGCTCTATCTCAACTGAAAAAGAAAGAGAGAAGCGGATAAGTGTTAACACGAATAGAGGATTACGGGCTCGATGCGATAACTGCGGAAATATGCTTCATGCAAAATTTTTGAAACAGAATAGAAGTGTTTGTGAAGAACGCGGTTATCATCTTTCAATGAATAGTATGGAAAGGATCGAACTTTTGATCGATCGCAACACATGGATTCCCATGGATGAAGACATGACTGCAAAAGATGTTTTAGATCTTTCCGACGAGGATTCCCACCAGAATCGGGTAGCTGTTTCTCAAGAAAAAACGGGTTTAACCGACGCCGTTCAAACAGGTATAGGATATCTAAATGGAACACTTATCGCACTTGGTGTTACGGACTTCCACTTCATGGGGGGCAGCATGGGTTCTGTCGTAGGTGAAAAGATTACTCGCTTAATCGAATATGCCACGGACAAATCTTCGCCGTTGGTCTTAATTTGTGCTTCCGGGGGAGCGCGTACGCAGGAAGGAACGTTGAGCTTGATGCAAATGGCTAAAATTTCGTCCGTCTTGCAAATCCATCAAGTTCAGAAAAAATTACTTCATATATCGATTCTTACCTATCCAACCACAGGGGGTGTCACTGCCAGTTTTGGCATGTTGGGGGATATAATTATTGCCGAATCCAAAGCGTATATAGCATTCGCCGGTAAAAGGGTAATTGAACAAACATCGCGTCAAAAGATACCTGATGGCTTTCAAGCAGCTGAGTCTTTATTTGATAATGGGCTACTCGATTCGATCGTTCCACGTAATCTCTCGAAGGGTGTTTTGGGCGAAATACCTGAGCTTTATTCATTAGCTCCTTGTAAAAGAAATTGAATTCGTTCCAAATTTTATTTCTCGTATTTCTAAATCAGCCACATCTTACCTCTTCACCAATAAACGGGAAAACAATCGTTATTTCCGTTTCTTCTTTGTAATGAAAAATTTCTCGGATCTTTTGGTGTCGGCGTACTCGTTCCCTCCCTGATAAACCCCAAAAAATGAAAAATCCAAATTAGATTATTTTACTGGAAGCCTGTAAACCCCTTTTCTTTCTGGAACAAAGGGAATATCATTAGATATTAGAAAGAAGAGTGAAACAGAGATATATCGTTGTATAAATAAATTTCTTCTTTTCTTTATTGTAGTTGAGGTAACTTTATCATGGCAGCATCTTATCTACCCTCTATTTTCGTACCCCTAGTCGGTTTGGTGTTTCCAGCAGTTGCAATGGCTATTTCATTTCTATATGTGGAGCGGGATGAAATCCTATAATTTTCTTCCCATTTTCTGGAGACGGAGCAAACCGCTCGGTAACTTCCTGATACCAATTGAATTCGAAGTCTAGTCTCAGCTAATACTTAATCAAGATGAATTCCCTCTTTCTTGGTGGTTATCCCCGTCCCAACAAGCTCGGGAAAGAATGCTACTCCAATCAATCTATGTCTCATTTTCGTTTCATACAGAAATGAGATATAGATTGATTATTTGTTCTTAGGGTGAGATACATGTAGATAACTACCCCACCCCATATGCTACGTTTGAACCCCATCTTTGCACTTCGTCATTAAACGCGAATAAGTCGCAAACAAGCGGAAGTGATGGACTGAATAAGGAAATGGGGGAAGCAAAATTGATGACAAAATGGCTAATCCATCTATTACGCAATCTGTGAGGAAATAGTAATGAATTGCCGCTCCAAATGGATCCAAGTAGATTTCATAAAAGGCTCCCGTACATTTGCAAATTCATGTTGGGCTTGTATCCTTGTCTGCGGCGCAACAGGTTTTCTACCAGTGGGATTCTCTAGCTGGGTCGGGAAAGATCTGATCCCCGGACTTTCATCCGAACACATTGTTTTTATCCCACAGGGTGTTGTAATGTTTTTTTACGGGATTGCAGGCCTCTTTCTCGGGCTGTATCTATGGTGTACTGCGTTTCGGAACGTGGGGGGCGGATACAACTTGTTTGATAAGCGAGAAGGGTTTTCTTCCATCTTTCGGTGGGGCTTCCCCGGAAAGAATCGGCGCATCCACATTCGACTTGTACTGAAAGATGTGGAAGCGGTTGGATTAGAAAGTAGGGGGGGCTTTTATCCACGCCGAATTCTCTACCTGAAAGTCAGGGGTCGGCGAAATATCCCACTAACTAGGATCGGTGAAGGTTTAGCCCTAGGAGATATGGAAGAAAAAGCTGCCGAACCCGCTCGTTTCCCACGCGTATCGATTGAAGGTTTTTAAAATTTATCGAATTTCAGAACCGGATGATTTGCAAAAAAATGCGAGGCTACTGGAGTGGAGGGAGCTACGAAAGGAGAAAGTTTGGAGGGGGGGGGGGGGGTCCGAAGCAAAGAAGGGATATCCTAATTACAAGAATTTATCTGATTAGTCTCGTACTTCGCCTATTTCCTCCTCCCGATTGATAGATAGTTACAGTTAATATATGCGATTACATCACTGGAAGCGAAGAATTCTTCGACGGCTTTTTAGTACTCCACAACGTTCCCCGGATAGAGCTTATGAGGCTAGTAAACAACTACAGCCCTTGATAAACGACTCCCCGCTTCTCGTGCGAATGGAATTATCCCCCCCAACACCGGAGGAGTTGCCGCGGGCCACGACAGCGCCCACAAACACGGCATCCAAGAAATCTAGATATCTAATATATTGCAGTCTCTTAGAGCACAGATTTAGCATATCTATCTTGGGAATGCAGAAAGACCTGAAACTCATTTTCGGGACAAAGCTACTGGGATTGTTTCCAATTGGATGCCATTGCGCAAAAAATTTTTTGACAGAAAATTGTTTGAATACGTCTTCGCCGAACCTTCCAGATACTTCGCTTCTCCAAGATATATCTTTAAAATCTCGCCAAAGTTGTTACACGAATGGCGAAACAATCAGTAGACGAAGGAAAAAAGTTAGTTTCTCAGAAGATAAACTGGAGAATGATTTTCCTCCCGCAAAAGGATGTGTCTTTTACAAGTTGGATGGTGTGGAAGAAATAAGTAGGAAATTAGCTTGGATTGAAGCGACTTCAAATGAGTTTGATGCCAAGGGAGCACGTTGCTCCGTAAACTTTCTCCCATTCCAAACTACCAAAAAAGTGATTGAAAAATCATTTAGTTACGAATCAGCAAATTTTCCGTCGGCCTACGAGTCAATTAGTTTGGTGCCTCGGTCTGTAACCCGCACTTTATCCAGGTTCGGGGCAGAATTGACAAACCAATCAAGTGCGTTGGTACATAATGATTTCGACTTAGCTAAAAACCAAGCATTAGTTTCCCTTCAATATGTTGGGTGTTTCCTGCTTCTCCCTCTCACGATTCCAATCAGTTTCAGAAATTGGTTTTTAGAGTCTTGGATTAGGGGCTGGTGGAACATTACCCAAACCCAGGTATTTATCAACCCCCTTCAAGAGGAAAAGGCTCTGAAGCAGCTCCGAGAGGTAGAAGCATTGCTCTGGTTAGATGACGCGACTGAACATTTGGCAGATACGCAGTTGCAAAATTATGATGCAAATGCATATGACGAGACTACTCAATTGGCAATAATGTATAACGAACTGAATATTCAGCTACTGCTGCAGCTAGTAACCGATGTAATTAGTATTGCCATCCCAGCTTTATTGCTTATAACGGGTCGAAAGAGACTTGCAGTTTCAAATTCCCGGATTCAGGAATCATTTTATAGTTTGAATGACACGACGAAAGCGTTTTCCATTCCCTCACTAACTGATTTATGTGTAGGATTCCACTCGCCCCATGGTTGGGAAATAGTCATAGGCTCCTTCTTCGAACATTTCGGCCTAATTCCCGATAAATATGTAATTTCTCGCCTCGTCTCAACCTTTCCAGTTATTTTAGATACAGTATCCAAATATTGGATTTTTCGTCACTTGAGTCGCACATCTCCCTCGATTGTAGCAACTTATCATACAATGAGTGGGTGACAAACACTTCTCCGAATTTGCATCTAGCAGGCTAGACTAGTCCACCCATTTGGGTTATTTGCACTCCCCCCCCTCTCGTTTGTCACCTGCTAATAATGATCGAGGGGTTATAGAAGAGGAAAGAATTGGAACAGGAATAAATTATTTGCTACCAAGCGGACACATGACCCGTTTGTACAAAGACTTGAGACTAATCACCAATCTATGCGAAGAAGAATTACGAATAACTGGATGGAGAAGTGGTGGTGGATTCTGTCACTTGCGGTATCGATCGGTTTCGGTGAATTAAACTGTCCATCTGTATCAAATGCATATCCGATTCTTGCGCAACAGAATTATGAGAATCCCCGAGAAGCTACGGGGCGTATTGTGTGCGCCAATTGTCACCTAGCCAAGAAACCCGTGGATATTGAGGCCCCGCAATCCGTTCTTCCCGATACTGTATTTGAAGCAGTTGTTAAGATTCCCTATGATACGTAGATAAAATAAGTACTCGCAAACGGGAAAAAAGGCGGGTTGAATGTCGGCGCTGTCCTCATTCCACCAGAGGGGTTTGAATTGGCTCCTTCTAATCGCATCCCAGTTGAAATGAAAGAGAAATTGGGGAAATTGTCGTTTCAGAGTTACCGTCCCGGGAGAGAAAATGTAATCGTCGTAGGACCAGTGCCGGGCAAATTATACAGCGAAATCATATTTCCGATTATCTCACCGGACCCTGGTACTAACAAAGAAGCTCATTTCCCGAAATATCCCATTTATGTTGGGGGGAATAGGGGGAGGGGACAAATCTACCCAGATGGGAGCAGAAGCAACAACACGGTCTATACCGCTTCAGTAACAGGAAAAATAGAGAGGGTTGTTCGTAAAGAAGGAAAGGGTGGATACGAAATCACTATCGAAGAGTCATCCGAGAGTCGTGAAACAACTGATACCGTCCCCCCCGGCCTCGAGCTCATCGTTTCGGAAGGTGAGTTCGTCAAGGCCGATCAGCCATTGACGAATAACCCCAATGTTGGTGGATTTGGGCAGGGAGAAGTTGAAGTCGTACTCCAAGACCCGTTGCGTATTCAGGGTCTCATAGCTTTTTTTGCATCGGTTGCCTTGGCACAGATTTTCCTTGTGCTTAAGAAGAAACAGTTTGAGAAAGTCCAGTTGGCAGAAATGAATTTCTGACTGCCTACTCCTTCCGTTTCTCGCCATCCCTCCCGTGGCTAAATAACCCAACTGATAACTGCGTGTAGAAAAAGAGATCTCCACCTGTCTTTTTTTTCTCTTCTTCAGTCAATGGTTTGATAGCTGCACGCAGAGTGTTGATTACGTCGACTTTGGCTTTGTCGGCGACGTCAACGACGTCGTCGACGTCACCCACATGTATTCCCTGACGCAATCGATTGACTTCTTCACCGACCAGTTCCCCAGCTCGACTCTATCAAGTCTGAACTGGGGCACAGGAGATGTAACGTCGGGTGGGGAAGTAGACCACAAATATGGATAGGACTAGTTGGTAAGATTGCTTTTAGAAAGAAGTAAAGAAAAAAAAAACTTCATTTGTTAGTTTGTTAAAATAGAAGTTGTACCCGAAAATCTATTGATTGACCCGATTATATAAAACCAGCTTCCTCTCCCGGACTGGAATACCTCTCCCAAACCGGAATGTCAAATCTCCCATCTGTATAAATTATAGGATTGAAAAAAAAAATAGTAGGAAGAACTATTCGTTCTAGTTGTAACATTCAGCCTCGACCGATTCTTTAGATATAAAAGAATCGATCGACCCGTCTACTCAAGAGATGCGTCGTGGAGCTATGATACCAATGAAGCTGAGCATTACTACGTCCGGTCGACGAATCGACTACAATTCAACATATCACTAATCTGTCTCTATTTAACTAAATAGAGATATATTGAATTGAACCGCTTTTTCCTTCTCCTTCTTTAGGTGAAAAGGGAAGAAAAAACGGAGACTTCGCTTGCTTGTAGAATTCGGCAAAATTTTATTGATCAAGCGGCAATTATTATTGAGGAGACGACCCCAACCCCGAGTAAGCTCCGTAAGAGGATATGCCTAGCGAACCTATCACAAGTGTACCGGCTACAGTACCTACCAACCACAAGGGAATCCTTCCAGTGGTATTTGTCATCTGCGCCACCTCCTTACCCCGTACTTTCCTGGCTTTATCATCTGGCCTCGACTCGAGACATGAACAGTCACAAATAATTGGGATCTCGATCTCTTTCAGACAATTCTTTTTAGTTTCTAATTAAAGAAATAATTAGAAAATGGAACGGCAAGTACGAAAATCAGTAATAATCCCCGATAAAGGCTTGTACGATTCGATTCTACACTCTGTTTATTTGGATTCGGTTGTGTCATAAATTCGGAGCTCACTAGAAACTATCTTTGAATGAATTGCATAGCTGATATGGACCCCAAGAAGAAAACTGTAGGGACAGCTAAGCCGTGAACAGCTAACCACCTAACAGTGAAAATCGGATAAGTTTTATCTAAAGCCATTGGTTTCTCCTAAAAGAATTTGGTGAATGCGTCGACCTGTTCCAACGAATCGAAGCGGCCAGTTACCAAGGGAACTTCTTGTCGGCTCTCTGAAAAATATTCGTTTGGGCGGGGGCTTCCAAAAACATCGTAAGCTAAACCTGTACTGACAGATGGCCAGCCTGCAATAAACGGGGAGGGTATAGTAATGCTGTGGATGACCCAGTATCAAATACTAGTAATGATGTCAGCAAAGGGGCGTTCTCCTGTATTCCCAGACATGTTCAGCTCCGTATCTATCTATATCTATCTTGTAATACTAAGAAGGATTGTTTCCCGAAAAAGAAAGAGGATGAAAGATGCAGGATCCACCAGTAAACCTTTTCGAACGGGAATTGACCCCAATTAGAATGTCACCTTTATACCCAGGGTATATCCGAAATATACTGGTTCAGTATAGCTAGCTCGCCTTTGATGCGGCAAGGTTACTCGCTCCTCACAGGTGAGGTGTTCGATATTTACGAAATTTCTGATGGGTGGTTGCCTACACCCAGACCAAACCGACGAGAAAGCCTTGGCCGGCTTCAGACCCGTACGGCGGTTTGCGGGCGCGGAGATCTCCTCCACTGCTCCGTCTTCCAGCCTGCCTTCGTATCTCGGCGTGTCCGGGCAATTACTGATTTCAACCAGGCCTAGGCATATTAGTAGGCCAAAGAGGTAGCCATTCCAAGGGGAATGGGGTCAGTTGCCGAAAAAGGGGGAGACTTCATTTAGCAATTACTAACCGATTAATTAACGATCGAGAGATACTATGTGGTTGCCTACCTCATAAATCGAACAAGTGAGACATAAATTAAATGAGTGAGACAAAATTATACCAAATCAACTAAATTGATGGGTTCAGATCACCCCGATAAATGGGACTAATCAATCCCGACTTAGCAAATTTGAGTAAACGACTTTGATTCAGTAAGTTCGGGTGATAAACTACTCAGAGAAATCGTATACTAACCCATCTGTCAGATATTTTGGTATTCAAATTTATGCTCACTCTATCAAGCCACTTCGCCTTTTTGACGTCTGTATTAACTTCGACCTTAGCTTCATTTGTTGGATTGAACAAGATTCAGATTCTGTGACTTATCATTATCATATAGAATCTAGATGGAGGGGGAGAAGGGCGGAAAAGGGGGCCTCGCCGGCGCCTACTAATTCATTGCACTTACCAATTACTATTCGGTTGGCGCGAAAATCAACTTTGGTAAGTTCGGTAAGTATTTACATTAAATCTCTATAAACTGGAATGGTTGAAGCATCACTATCGGGAATTGTGTCGGGTTCGATTCCGATAACCCTAGCTGGATTATTTGTAACTGCATACCCACAATATCGACGCGGCGATCAACTAGATATTCGATAGAATATAAAAATTGTTGCATCTCAAACATCAAACGAGACGTTGATTTGGAAGAAAGGTTAGAAAATATTCATCTAGAAATCCTTTTTTTACTTTCCATTACCTCATCATCTCCAGGATTTGCTTGAAAATATTTGTTTATCTAAGAAACATACATGAGGGGCTGCTTCGGCGACAACAATTTCGTTGCCTTCATTTTCCAATTACTTCGTATTCGACACGTAATTAGTTATATCAAGTAATCCTTGGGTAAGCGGTAGTAGGCACGCCCTGTAGGATTCGAACCTACGACATCGGGTTTTGGAGACCCGCGTTCTACCGGACTGAACTAAGGGCGTCCCCTTTTTACCCCCGGGGTCCCTTTTTTCTTCGAGTGAAAAGGCGGCGCAGCTTCCTTCCTCACTCTGCGAAGAGGAAGTTGGGGGTGATGTAGGAGTTAGAAGTTTTTCCCCCTCCGCGGTAAATTGGTGAGACTAGAAGTCCCAGCCTCGAAGCTTGGTGCATGGATCGGAAATAATAGGGATGACGGGATTTGAACCTGCGACATTTTGTACCCAAAACAAACACGCTACCGAGCTGCGTTACATCCCTACTAGTCTCGATTTGCAACTGGTATCGTCGATCCAATGCTACTTCATCCAATTTATTATAACCGGTAGCTGTAGGTACCGGCTACCAGTAAAAGTAAAATTTATTTTTCGATAGATAGTTGTCTCTTATCACTACGTTCAATTACTACTCCTTCTTCTTCCCCACCTTTCATCGACATCGCGGGTGTTAGTACCACTGTTAGTACCACTGTTAGTACCACTAATATTGAGTACTCCGAAGTTATCAATTTTTCCTTCAGAGAAATTGATTTGTAAGTTCCAAATAGTCGGTTCTCCGGAAGTGAGGAGAAAGAAGTAGAAGAGGAATAGAGACTAAGAGATATATAAATAGAGTTTTAGAAATAAGGAGTATTTTTAATGCAACATGTGAAGATATACCTATCTACGGCCCCTGTCGTAGCTGCAATATGGTTTGGCTTGCTAGCTGGTTCCTTAATAGAAGTAAATCGCTTCTTCCCAGACGCTTTACTATTTCCGTTTCTCTGACCCAAAGAACTAACTACAGAGGGATCAGACGAAGCAAGAAAATCGGATAAATTTACGTCTTGCGAGACGAGTGGCGCGTAACCCCGAGTTATTGATGAGGGGTAGCTGAAACTTAAATCTTGTTGTTAAAACTTTCCGAGTAGTCCGCTCAAACAAATTTGGATCTACTTGCGACCCTCCCCCCCTCAAAAAAAAAACTTATCTTATTATGATGCAATTGATTCTATGACCAAAAGTAAAGATGCGAGGGTAACCACTGCTTTGGCATGTACAATTTGTACTTGCAAAGAGGCTGGCGACAGCGACAAATCCACGGGTATTTCTCGATACACCACACGTAAGAATCGCCGCAACACACCTACTCGGTTGGAATCGAAGAAATTTTGCGTCTGTTGCCACAAACATACTTATCACAAGGAACTAAAGAAGTAAAGGATATTTCTGATTAATTGGTAAGTAATCAATATTAATTTGTATTGGTAGTCACAAAAAAATATCACGAATAAATTTAAACGATCTCTCCGTAGACGTTCCCCGTCTATTCGCTCCGATGAAGCTATTGATTACAAAAATACGAGTCTACTTCGTCGATTCGTCGGTGAGCAGGGAAGAATCCTATCGAGACGGATGAATAGATTAACCTCCAAGCAGCAGCGTTTGGTAGCTATCTCTATAAAGAGAGCCCGTATTTTGGCTTTGCTACCCTTCTCAAACAACGAAAATTAGATAATTTTGGAAAATGGACTTCCGGGGGATTTTTCAATTTGATAACTAGGAATCTCCTGCGAAAGCAACGTGATTGAATGTTTCTAAGTCGAATCAAACTGATGTCTATAAGATAGTCTGTCCTTCCGTTTGTCTTTTCCTCCTTCTCCTCTCCCTGTGACAGATCCGCAAATTAACCCGTCCTCTATTTCTCTATTTCCGGCCTCTCCGTTTAATCCGGAGAGGCTTACCGCTGCATGTCAATCTTTCTCGTTATTAATTTCTCGTACGGGCCTAGGGGAACGGTAAGCATCTGGAGTAGCTACTTGCGCGAGTGTCTTGCGATTCAGAAAAACTTGATTCCCAAACAAATTATGAATCATCGAACTGTACGTAACTCCATTTCTTCGCGCCGCCGCATTAATCCGAGCGATCCACAGGCGGCGAAATTTTCTCTTTCGGTTGTTTCTACCTACATAAGCGCAAGCTAATGCCCTTCTTTCCTGCTGGTTCGCTGTTCTAAATAATCTCGAATGAGCCCCCCGAAACCCGGATGCGAAATCGAGAATGTTTTTCCGATATCTACGAGCTATGGATCCCCGTTTTACTCTGGTCATTATAAGTATAGCCTCGCGGAAAATTATATTTTCGTCCGAAAAATCCATTTATTCCTGGGCTCCGCTACTCCCTCAAATAGTTTCGTTTCAATATCTCTTATTTAGAGATATCGATTTAGAAATATCAATTTGGAGAAATAGGTAAGCTGTGTCATACTGAAACGTACCCCATCTGGAGAGATGAAAATCCCAGAGATAGATTTAGATTTTAGTTGCACTATGTGCGGTGACATACCGCGCCTTTCAATTCTTGGAAGGTCGCAGGTAGTTGCTTCATAACTATCGGTAATTTCGTCGGCTGTGACAAATTCCCGTCTTTTTATCTGATGTGATAAATAGAGATTCCGGCAGCTTTGGCTACTCCGACTTTCCCCCCCGCAAATACTCCGGTACAGGTTGGATACCCGATCAGCATCTGCCTACCTGTCGGTAAACAGTACGTTGTACCGGAGATACTACGGATTCCAATGTTTCCGTGGTCAATTTCTTATGGCAGCCGGGTCCCCCCTATATACCGGAGCCTAGGCTTTTCCGAAGATAAGGAAAACGAAATTGCTGTTGGCGGGTCGCATGATCCCCAATATTTAACTCATCCCATCAAACTGGGCCTTCTCACTTCCATTTCTTATTTGTTTCGGAAGAAATCATATGTATAGTAACGGTATTTTACGCTGGAGATTGGCGGAACAGCTGACCCGTATTTGTTGCCATTGCAACGGGATTGGCGGAGGAGGTATAGAAGTTGATATCACCCGCTTGGCTTCGCTTAATAACTCAACTTTATTATCACCGATTGACTTTTGTCGTCCCAAATCAAAATGATCGGATTTGCACCGACTTAAACCACGAATTTCCACTTCTTATCGAAACAGATAGATTATGGATTTATCCCTATTTCATTCGGGGGATTATCTCACAACATCGACCCCTTAATGTCTTAGGTTTCCGATCCGAACAGGTCACACATACACCCTAGTACACACACCTCTCCGTTGGGGGCATCCCCGAAGAGCGGGGGATTTCGTCCCACTCTTCAACCGTTGCCTCGCTTTTCTAATAAGTTGCTGATTTGTTGGCACGTTCAAAGACGCAGAGATTTTATTCGGTTCGAAATATTATCAACCATTTGGGGAAACTTTCTAGATCTCGGTATCCAACAATCAATCTTTACAGGATTCTCTTGTTTGAAGCACTAAAAGAAACTTCGAAGATTTGCTTTTTTTTTTCCCAATGGATGGATTAGTAACTGGCTGAGCTAATAAACGTGAAACTACGGAGAAGAAAATTGAGTAAGAGGAATTCACTTCTTCTTTGTAAGTGTCAGTTACTTCCTACCCACCGAATCTTTAGGCTGACGCGTTTTCCAACGCCACGGGGTCCGCAACGCCGTAATCCTGGGCTTCTTCTGCTGGCGGAAAAACGTCTCTTTCCATGTCTTCAGAAATTATCCATAAAGGTTTACCAGTTCTTTGGGCATAGACTTTGGTTATGCAATCGCGGAGTTTTGATGCTTCTTCTGCTTCCATAACACATTCCCCAGCTTGTCCGTCGTAATACGAACTAGCGGGTTGATGAATCATTACCCTAGTTATATGATTCTGATTAAGTCCAACCGTACAAGCAAATTCTTTTGCATACGGCTACACTTCTGGTGGGGCAACAAAGTCTGTTCGAATCGGTAGTTAAACATTAACCCCTTGTCTTAAAAGACAGATTTACTTCGTTGTAAAGCCCCTTCCTCTTGCAATACCATGGGAAGAGTATTACGAGATCATACCATCCTTTCTTTCAAACGTATTATGATGATTCCGTCGCTGCAGCGCGCCAGCAATCCCAGAGTTTGCTATATATACCCTCGATGGACAACGAAATTGACATCGCTCAACTCTTTAAAAACTTGATGCTTTATTTCTATAAAAAAACTCGAAGTTTAATAAATTATGTAGATTCGATATTTCATGCAATTTATGACGCTGGGATATATTGATTTCGATCCGGAATGAATCTACTACAAGTCAAAAAATTTATTTTGATTCACTTTACCTCCTCAGCGTTTCATCATTTCATAGTTGGATGTTTGTGGGGGGAATCGCCAAGTAATAATTGCCATGCTACTGTTACCCCAACTAGGCGAAGGCAAAGTTCTAACCCGCACAAATCATTGGCGCCAAGCGTGAGGTGGTGCTATACGTCTGGTAATTTCTCCCCCAGCCAAAATGGAAGATCCCATCGAAGCAGCTAGTCCCATGCAAATAGTATGTACATCTGGCACGACAAATTGCATCGCGTCGTAAGCAGATATTCCGGCTAATACCGCTCCACCTGGTGGATTTACATACAAGTACATATCTTTGGCTTGATCTTCCCCATTTAGATACATCATGATACCGATAAGTTGATTGGCGATTTCGTCATCGACCTGTTGACCCAGAAAAGGAAGTCTCTCTCGATAAAGCCGGTTGATTGGGATAGGTTTCCGCGATTCCCACTCCGCCCCCCCCCCCCAGAACCGTATAGGTATCGTTAGATACATACGGCTCCGCTAGCTTCTATACGAAATGAGTGTAAGAAAAAACTATTGCTTCTTCTTTCTCCCATGTCTCCGATCCCACCGTATTGGAGCTTCCGGTTCAAGTTTGTCTGGCCCAGCTTTCCCACATTCTGAACCACTTCGTGACTGGTGGTCGGTGAATTCACTCCAGCGTGTCAACTTCTCCCCCTTGCACCAGCCCATCTCTGTTCGTGATTGAGTCTTTTTGATGCAAAGAGTCTTTAGGTTCATCTTCTACCCCGGAGGTTGTGGGGTTCCGACCGCCATTTGCACATACGGAACAAATAGTTTCACTTCCCCTATATCTATTTCCACATCTTATGTAACATATTCACAGAAAAATCTATTTAATTTTTTTTTCTGTTCTGGTTTTCATTTCATAGTCATTCTGTCTACGATTGATTTTTGGGATTGAGTAACCGGAGCCTAGGCAATCTGTTTATTCCAACTAACCGTGGATTCTAACGACTACCAAACCTATTGACAGATTTTTCTCACACATTTGACCACTGATAGATTAGTCAATTCCAAGCGAGATAAAGACAAATCAATCGGATAAGAGATGATGGAAACGGGTTCCGTCCGGCTCGACGCACCTGACAAGTCGCACTATACGTCAACCCGAGCCGCATCCTCTTCCCCAGGGAGACGAAAGGGTACCTTTGGAACACCAATTGGCATATAGAAACTACCGGAGGAGGTTGTAGCTACCTCCAAATTGGGGACGTAGAAGCCGAAAAGAAGCTTATGTCACATTATAACACGCCTGACGGAGACGACGTGGGTGAAAGAAGTCGTACCTTTTTGCAGATATTAACAGACTCTGATGGGACCAATCTCTACGTTGTTATGTAAAGCGCGTAAATGCTAAAATATCCATGCCTTCATCTGTTCCTGAAAAAAAAGTTACTGGCTTATCCCACATCACTACGTGTTTCGTACAAATAGGTAGGTGAAACAAGAGAAGAGAACTGCTTCTAGTCACGAACCAAATTATTGATTTGTATATTTCACACAGCAAATTTTATCTCGTCTATTTATAACTTAGTAACGCAAGCCTGTATTGCAACAAAGTTACGTAGTGGTCACTCATCTCCAATATCCAAGAAAGGGGTTTCTCACGGGTTTGCCTCGGTATCGCGTCCATACCGTCGTATTAAACGATCCCGGTCGTCTGATTTCCGTGCATCTGATGCATACTGCTTTGGTCGCTGGCCGGGCGGGTTCAATGGCTTCATATGAACTAGCTGTTTCTGACCCATCGGATCCCGTTCTTGATCCCATGTGGAGGCAGGGTATGTTCGTCATTCCATTTATGACTCGCATTGGAATAACGAAGTCGTGGGGAGGCTGGAGCATCACCGGGGATACCGCAACTGATGCGGGTATCTGGAGTTACGAAGGAGTAGCCGCGGCCCATATCATACTATCCGGTTTGTTGTTTTTAGCCGCTATCCGGCACTGGGTGTATTGGGACCCGGATCTGTTTCGCGACGATCGCACGGGAAAACCATCCCTGGATCTACCAAAAATATTTGGAATCCACCTATTTCTTTCAGGAGTACTTCGTTTCGCGTCTGGAGCATTTCACGTAACAGGTTTGTTTGGCCCCGGTATTTGGATATCAGATCCTTACGGATTAACCGGAAAAGTGGAACCCACAGATCCGGCTTGGGGGGCCGAGGGTTTCGACCCATTTGTACCGGGCGGAATAGCCTCGCACCACATAGCAGCGGGAGTTTTAGGTATACTGGCGGGTTTGTTTCACCTCAGTGTTCGTCCTCCCCAACGGTTATACAAAGCTCTACGTATGGGAAATGTCGAAACCGTGTCGTCTAGCAGTATTGCTGCCGTATTTTTTGCCGCTTTTGTGGTTTCCGGAACCATGTGGTACGGCTCTGCCGCCACTCCGGTCGAATTGTTCGGCCCCACCCGTTACCAGTGGGATCAGGGGTACTTTGAACAAGAAATCGAGAAACGAATACGATCAGGTGAAGCCGAAAATCTAAGTCTATCCCAGGCTTGGTCGAAGATTCCGGAAAAATTAGCTTTTCACGACTACATTGGTAATAACCCCGCCAAGGGGGGATTGTTTAGAGCAGGTGCAATGGACAACGGAGATGGTATAGCTGTCGGTTGGCTAGGCCATGCCGTCTTCAGAGATAGGGAAGGCCATGAACTTTTTGTACGCCGTATGCCAACTTTTTTCGAAACATTTCCCGTAGTCTTGGTAGATGGCGAGGGCGTTGTGAGAGCTGATGTACCGTTTAGACGAGCAGAATCAAAATATAGCGTTGAGCAAGTCGGTGTAACCGTAGAATTCTTCGGTGGTGAACTAGATGGTGCTAGTTTCAGTGATCCAGCCACGGTGAAGAAATATGCCAGGCGCGCTCAATTAGGTGAGATCTTCGAATTTGATCGCGCCACTCTAAAATCGGATGGTGTTTCTAGAAGTAGCCCACGGGGTTGGTTCACTTTCGGCCACGCCACGTTTGCCCTCATTTTCTTCCTCGGCCACATTTGGCACGGTGCTAGAACCTTGTTCAGAGACGTTTCTGCCGGTATCGACCCCGACTTGGATGCCCAAGTTGAATTCGGGGCATTTCAAAAGTTGGGGGATCCAAGTACTAAAAGACAAGCTGTTCGAAAGATTTTTTCTTATTTATCCTATTAAACCAAAATCTATCTCAGGTTAGTTACAAAAACTGACTGAGTTGTAAAGTAATAAATAATTGTTTCGTCAAAACTTAATAAATTAACTGAATTGAATAGTTTCGGATACACCGAAGCCAAGAAAAAAAAAAAGAAAATTTGAGGGAACTACAAGTTTCCTCCAGCTCAATTAGTATGAAAGATATCTCTAAAATACCACTATTACGGCCGAATCCACGGAAGCACTGGTTTACACATTTCTGTTGGTAGCAACTTCGGGTATAATATCTTTCGCCATTTTCTTCCGGGAGCCCCCCAAAGTACCTAGCAAGGGTAAATAAAAAGCTTTCTTCGATTTCAATTTTTTTTTTCTCTTTCTAATTTCACCTCTCCCAATTTCACCAAAGAAACAGATTTCGTTGCATCAGCAAAATCACGAATATTGGGGAAATTCAGTTGATTAGAGACCTTCCTTTTTAATTTTGCGAAGGAAGGTCTACCAGTCCGACTAATCTTCATGTTCCTCAAAAGGATCTCTGAGCTCTTTGGCGGGTTGACCGGAAGCGGTATACAAAGCGTAACCGGTGAGGCTAACGAGTGAACGGGATATAGAGATAGCGACCGAAGTTGCGGTTTCCATTGCCATGTAACCCAAAAGAAATATTAGTTTCCACTTTACTTGCTATGATAGTACACAAAGTCAGCAAATTTCAATCAATTGAGCAGGCTCTACGGCTACAAAAGTTGTTGGCGATACCCCCAAAGGTAAACCCAGAATCAGTTTCTTGGGAATGGTTTTGAAGCCGCTTAACTCAGAATACGGAAAGGTTGCCCCCGGCTGGGGAACTACTCCCTTGATGGGATTTTTCATGGCTTTATTCGCAGTATCCCTAGTAACTATTTCAGAAATTTATAACTCATCCGTTTTGTTGGAGGGTATTCCAATTAGTTGGTAGAACAGCCCTGAACCCCGCCGATGCAATAGCAACAGCTGGGGGTTCGCAAATGAATACTTCACCATAAATTAGAAAGGGAGTTAAATCGCGCAAACTTTTCTTCAAATGTTTTTACGAGGCAGTGACAATAATATGGGTGTGTGATTCGTCGCAACTAATCTGGTTCAACAAATAACCAATCTTTTACCTAAACAGATTTTACTGCATTAGACTATTGGTATCTTGCCGGGTAGCAGTCGAGTTATTAGTACCCGAAACGCAAGAAGTTAATATTTAGTTACAAAGCTCAAACTATGATTAATTCGCATCAATTTACCACTTAAATTTCGTGACGAAGTTGTTATCTGATCCTGCCGACTCGGCACTGTATCGAAAAATTACCATACCGATGAAGTACGTTTCTATTGCGGTTGTTTACCAAAGTTTGTAAGTAGAGAGAGGGAGGAGCCGTGCGGGGTTCGGGGTGATGGGGGAGTTGTCGCCCGTTAGGTCCCCCTACCTAGCAAAAAAATTTCTCGAAGTATGGTAGAAATCTAAGGTTTCGTGGATGCTAGAAAGCAGTCAGATCAGAACGAGGTAACCTCTATTCATTTATCTCCCCCCTCCCCCGAGAAGAAAGAAGGGGGGAGGGTAGATACGTCGATAAGATTAAGAGATTTCCCAAGACGCTAGTACTACCTGTTTCCGATCCAGAAGTAAAAGCTAACATGAGATCGAGGCGAAATGTATTTCCGACTTTTCCGAGGCTGGGTCGCTTCTTCCTCCATTAACTAGTAAAAGATGTCGAGGGTCTGCCGTGGTTTTCTACCCCCCACTCGAGTAGCTACTAATGGAATGGGCGATGTTCAAACATCTTCGCCTAAGCTGTGTGAGAGAAAAGTCTCACGTACAGTTTACGAAGAGGGAGTTAGAAAAAAAAGGCTTACCTATCTCACTAAGGTATATGATTGGTTCGAGGAGCGCCTAGAAATTCAGGCAATTGCTGACGATATTACTAGCAAATACGTCCCTCCACATGTGAACATATTTCATTGCTTGGGGGGAATTACGCTGACTCGCTTCTTGGTTCAAGTAGCCACCGGTTTTGCTATGACCTTTTACCATCGCCCGACTGTTACAGAAGCTTTCTCTCCAGTTCAATATACAATGACTGAAGTTAATTTTGGTTGGCTGATTCGGTCTGTTCATCGGTGGTCAGCAAGTATGATGGTTTTAATGACGACTTTGCATGTATTTTGTGTTTACCTCACAGGAGGATTCAAGAAGCCTCGCGAATTGACTTGGGTTACTGGGGTTATTCTAGCCGTATCAACTGTCTCTTTCGGTGTAACTGGATATTCCCTACCCTGGGATCAAATCGGTTACTGGGCTGTTAAAATCGTAACCGGCGTACCCGAAGCTATTCCCCTGGTAGGATCTTCATTAGTAGAGTCATTACGAGGAAGTGCTAGTGTCGGCCAATCAACATTAACTCGTTTCTACAGTTTACACACTTCCGTCTTGCCGCTTCTTACTGCTGTTTCTATGCCGATGCATTTCCCAATGATCCGTAAACAAGGCATTCCGGGTCCTTCACGATTTATCCATAAATCGGGGGTGATAAATCTCCGTCGCCATATGAGTAAATGATCTCAAATCTCAGTTCTTTAGGAGGTTGCTGTTCTGTTGCCGCCGATACCTATCACTAAATCGAATGATAAGTTACTTAGCGGATTTAGTTAGTGTCTCGGACTACTGGGACGAAACAGTTGAAGCACCAGAGGAAAAAAATTGGATTATGGGAGTGTGTGACTTGTATCGAAACGTGTAGGCTATGCAGACGTCGAGTTGGATACTGCTGCAACCAAAGGTGTGTCTCCCTTCCGACCTTTCTTTGGCACTAAGATTCGAAACCTGGATATAGAGACATATCTTTCGAACTAAGAAAGTTGTTTGGAGAATTTTTCCCATGATCGAACCAAAAATTATGAAAGGCCTCGTAAAACCCTATATATCCAATTGGGATTGTGTGAAGCTTTTAAACATACGGTTTTTAAGACGATGCATACATCTCTTCCGCATCAGATGCTAATTGTTTGCAGGAGTAGCCGCTGGGGTAAGAAAACGATCCAAAGAGATATATAGCCGAAGTTGTAACAAGTTAAGATCCCATACGGGTCGTAGTTCGCAAGTATCTTGTGTAAACTCGCAACGACGCGACACGTGTGTATGGGATACGAGATAATCCGCGAAGCTTTATTCTGTCATTGAGCTGATTCGGATGAGAAGCCATGTCGCGGAGTAACTTCTTCCCGTGCTCGTCCTTTCCTTATTCGCCAACCTAACCGTTGCGGGATGAGATGATTCTCTATTTGCTCGAGCCGTATGAGGAGAAATTCTCACGTTCGATTCTCATGGGGGAGTGAGAAGTCCACCCCAATAACAAAAAAACCTGACCTGAACGATCCTGTTTCGAGGGCAAAATTAGCTAAAGGCATGGGACATAATTACTACGGGGAACCCGCTTGGCCCAACGATCTCTCATATATATCTCCCGTAGTAATCTTAGGAACCTTCGCGTGTACCGTGGGTTTGGCTGTTTTAGAACCATCAATGATTGGTGAACCAGCAAATCCGTTTGCAACTCCTTTGGAGATATTACCCGAGTGGTATTTCTTTCCCGTATTCCAAATACTTCGCACAGTGCCCAATAAACTATTAGGTGTTCTTTCAATGGCGTCAGTACCCGCAGGTTTGTTGACCGTTCCTTTCCCCGAAAATGTCAATAAATTTCAGAATCCGTTTCGGCGCCCAGTAGCCACAACAGTCCTCGCAATTGGCACCGTGGTCGCTATTCGGTCAGGTATTGGAGCAACTTTACCCATAGATGGATCTTCAACTTCGGGATTGTTTTAGTATTTCCCCATTTCCTACGTAACCTGAAAGATATTTAGATTTAGTCTAGGGAGCAGTCGCCAGCCCCCGGTCTGGGACAAGACTTCCCTAGACTTAGCCGTTTTTGATTCAAAAATATCAAATTCTTTAGATAATCGATTTGTATCTGTTTACGCCAAAGTAGTTGAGAGTCAAATTTTATCTTCCGAGTTTTGGTTGACTCATTTCTCCCTTTCTAAAACCTTTGCAAATGGAAGTGCAATACACAAGAGACAAAATCACTTTCTTAGAAAATGGGATAATTTGGCTTCTGCCGCTTGTTCCCACTACCTAAGATGCAACTCGCTTTTGGGTAATTCTATGGCAAAATGCTCCCACAAAGCTTTTGACACCTGATCTACAGATTTCTGTCCAAAACTTCTTATTTTTGATGAGTCTTCTCGGCTATAATTAAGCAAATCAGCGATTGTGTGTATTTTGGCCTTTTTGAGACAATTAGAGGCTCTGGCGGGTAGTTCTAGTTGGTCAATAAACGTATTTTTGGAAAGCTTTCCCTCTAGTTCATTCACGTCATAAATTTGTGAAGATGATCTCGCCGAAGCGGAGGAACTTTCACCATCCCCGGAATAGAAATAAGAGACGTCTTCGCGCTTCACGTGCAAAAAGGGAGTTGATAAGTCTATTAGTTTTTTAGAAGCCTCGCTAATTGCCTCGTCTGGGGTCAGGCTACCATTAGTCCATATTTCAATAAATGATGTTTCTCGCGTCGCTCTACCACTTCCAAATAGATGTACGCTATAATTTACGTTTCGAACAGGCATAGATACGGCATCGACGGGAAATTCTCCATTTTCATATCCATTCGAATTTTCTATGCGGTATCCGCAATCTTTTTCAATTTTCGATGCAATATTTACAGATATTGGTTGGGTAATGGTAACTATATACTGCGAATCATCAATCGCTTTGACAGAAGGCGGCAGTGATATATCACCCGCAGTTACTTCTTTGGGACCAGTTACAGATGAAACTGCTTCTTTAACATCATTAGAGTCGCTCCTAGGTGCAATTTCCTTTAGATTAACTGAAACATCATGTATTGTCTCTTAAATACCCGTTATTGTGGAATACTCGTGCAAAACTCCGTGAAACCTTGCACATGTTATGCTCGTCCCCTGAACCTCTTCTGATGAAGCTCTACGCATGGCAATTCCCACAGTACTAACTTGGCCCCTCTTGAAGGGAGATACGACGAAACGGCCATAATGAAGACGTCTACTTTCTGTCTTGGATTCAACGCATTTCCATTGAATTGCTTGGGTAGAGATCGGTGTTTCACACGTGAGCATAAAGAAATCCCCCTTTAGTTTTTATATAACTACCAGTTAGACACGTCTTTTTCGGGGGGGTCGGCACCCATTATATGGCATGGGGGTCACATCACGTACGAAACTGAGGATTATGCCGCTTCGGCGAATAGCCCGTAAAGCGGTGTCTCTTCCCGGACCGGGTCCACTCATCGTAATTTCTGCCTGCTTCATACCACGATCCATTGAAGCACGGATAGCGTTTTCCGCCGCAGCTTGGGCGGCAAATGGTGTACTTTTGCGTGTACCCTTGAATCCGCAGGCACCGGCCGAACACCGGGGAGCCACTTATCCCCGAACGTCCGTGACAGTAATAATGGTATTATTGAAACTTGCTTGGATATGAATAACCCCCTTTTGGACTCCACGCTTCACCTTGCGTGAACGAATTTTTCTCGAATTACCTGACATAGTTGATTGATTACTCATATTCGGCGGCTGTTGTTAATTGTTACTTGGTTCCACGTATAAATATTTCGACTATCCCTGCCTCTGCTTATGCTTCGGATTGCAACAAATTACCATGATTCGTCCACGTCTACGAATCAATCGACACTTCTCACATATTTTGCGAATGGAGGCACGAATTTTCGTAGCTACAACCTTAAATTAGTTGGATAAATTTACTTTTGGATAAATCTATTTATAGATTTTAGATGCGTCCTCCTTTTTTCATCAAATTGAAAGGAAAATTTGAGCAAGCAGATAATTACTAGATAGCGGCACCAACAACAAAATCTATTGACTGCTATTTGCCTGCCTACTTCGAAGTCGGTAAATGGTACACCCTTTGGTAAGATCATAAGGACTTAATTCGGCTCTTACCCTATCTCCTGGTAATATTCTTATGTAATTCCGTCAGATCTTTCCCGATATGTGAGTCAAGACTTGGCATCCATTATCCAAACACGCTCAAGACATGGCATTGGGAAGCGATTCCGTAACTGTACCCTCCATGTCAATAAGATTCTGCTTCTTCATCATTCGAGCTAAATAAACCTCCCGTAATTCATAGATTTCTTTAAGAGATTGCTAACTCAGCCGATATCGTTAATAGCTATTTGGAGACATAATCGTTTTGGAAACAACTGACTTTTCGCCGGAATAAATTTTTGAATCACCAAATGTGACACGAGATTTCCCCCCCAATTTTTTTGTGTCGAGCTTCCCGATCTGTAACAAGTCCATGAGATGTCGGTGAAGTTGCAATTCCCATACCACCCAATATTTTGGGAATTTCCCGATGATCGGAGTAAACTCTTAAGCCAGGCTTACTAATTCGTTTGATAACTGCAATGTAGGGGTCTTTCTTCTTACCAAGATACTTCAAGTTCACATCCGGAAACTCTTTCCCATTATCCTTGTGCCTCACAGCACTTTTTATGAAACCCTCTTCCGCTAAAATTTGTACGATGCGTGCAATCATTTTAGTGGCAGGTATTTTGATCATAGCTCTTTTTCTTGTATTAGCATTTCTTGCGGCAGTAAGTGCGGTGGAGATGGCGTCGCTATTCGTGAAATATCAATCAGTAGTTGTTGTAATTATCAATACCAGAATGATTCCTAACCTCTTTTTTTCTTCCGTCTCCTCCAATTTGATTTCGTCCATTCGGGATATTTAGATACATTTGACAGATAAAATATTCAAGCCGAATTTCTTTATGAAGAAATTCGGCTTGAATATTTTATCTGTCAAACCGACGACGCTAAATCATATCACCATTGGTTTTTGCAACACCTCGGGAGCTAACGAGACTATTCTGGCAAAATTATAATCTCTCAATTCCCTAGCTACTGGACCGAAAATCCTAGTCCCTCTGGGATTTCCTTCCTGGTTGACAACGACGGCCGCATTGTCGTCGAATCCAACAATCATTCCATTACATCGTTTTATCCCTTTGCGAGTACAAGCTGCCACCGCCCTAACCACTTCCGACCTCTTTAGAGACATATTGGGTACTGCTTCTTTGACTACGGCTATTACGACGTCACCCGTACCTGCGTATCTGCGGTTGCCTGTTCCCAACACTCGAATACACATTGATTTGCGGGCTCCGCTGTTGTCCGCCACATCTGAATAACTTTGAGTTTGAATCGTTTGGTAATCGGGAAGAATAATAGGTTTATTTGTAGTATATTCGGGTAAAGAGAGATATATTCCATCCAAGAAATTTAGGTAATAAGTGAATTACTGTTATCGTGATTAATCTAACCCAATTGGTAAGGTGTATTCGCTTTAATGACTATCGAGGTGACGCCTCAGCCTCAGATATGACATTCCCGTTGTCGTCATCACCATTTCGGCGGGTCTAAGTCACTTGTCTTTTACCTACCTACTTGCTTATGACAAGTGTCACGATTCCGCGGTAGTTACTACTCGGGTAGACATGGGCATTTTGTGGGCAGCCATCGCCATAGCAGCTTTGGCTACATCTTCCGATACCCCACTCGATTCGTAAATTATTCGGCCTGGTTTAACTGCAGATACCCAGTATTCCGGAGATCCTTTTCCCGACCCCATACGTGTTTCCGCAGGTCTCACGGTGATGGGTTTGTCGGGAAAGATGCGTATCCATAGCTTCCCACCTCGACGAGCACAGCGCGTTATTGACCTTCTTCCCGCCTCTATTTGTCTAGCCGTAATCCAAGCAGGTTCGAGGGCCTGGGGAGCAAATTTCCCGAAGGAGATGGTGTTGCCACGACTAGATATTCCTCTCAATCTTCCTCTATGTTGCTTACGGTATTTAGTTCGTCTGGGGTTACAGTCGATGTCGGCATAATTTACCAATCTCTGATGCAGAACCGGACACGAAAGTCGCCCCTCAACCGGCTCCTCATGAATTCGATACCACTTTTCATATTTCGCAAACTTACCAACTATTTCTACGTCGCCCTCTCCTTTTTCTATTCTGACTCTCACTTCATTTCCAAATAGCGGTTTAGATATTACTTGGCGCCAAATCCACGGGCGAGAATATGCTCGATCTTTTAATTTCTTTCTCCTTCGAGGTGTGGGCTTCTCTCGCCATCCCGTCCGCCGAATCTCGATATTAATTAATTGAATGAAGGAGATTCGGAAGTCCCTTCGTTGTTTCAGTCTCTTGGAGCAAACGTTTTGGTTCCCCCTAGCGACGGAGCTTTTCACTCTACCCCAATTTCGTCGAGTCAGCGTTCCCAGCATTAATTGACTCATAGCTCTACTTTAGATATTGACAATTTGGCAATTGCACTACATCACGCAGCTTCTTGGGGGTTGAGTGGTTAACCATACGATTTCGAGAAAAAAAAATTCAATTATTCCGATTTTTACTTCTCGAAATAGTCATAAATTGGTAATGTTTTCAGCTTCCCCATGAAAAAACTTTCCACGGATAGAAATTTCATTTGTGATGAGATAACCCCACTCCGTCTTCAGCATTCACTTATTCAGTACTCAAAAACAGGGGGCTCATTACTCAGTCAATTAGTTTTTCTTTTATGGATAAAGAGATGTTGCTTGGACGAGTCGCACACTAAGCGTAGCGAAGATCTTTTGGGGTTTAAAATGAAAAGTATTGAAACTGGGATAGGATGAAGCTGCCCTAGGTTGCATCAAAACTCATTGGATAGTTTTTCTCTCATTGGGTAGGGATCACCCAGTACCCCGAAATGTCCAAGTCTTTATGCCTAAAACCCCGTGAATCGTCTGAGCCGGGTGGTAGGAATAGCCTATACGGGCTTTAATGGTTTGTAGGGGGACCCTACCTTCCCTAGCCCATTCAACTCGAGCCATCTCACTACCATTGAGGCGTCCGGCTATTTGTATCTTAATACCTCTATCGCTAGTTCTTCCAACCAATTCAATAGCTTTTTTCATAGTTCGTCGAAAAGGAACTCTATTTCTTAGTTGTGAGGCAACATGCTCTGCCAAGATCTTTGGCTCCCCATATGGTTGGGTGATACTACTTAGTATAACTCTGAGCTTCCGACTTTCGATCCCTGAGATGTTTTCGATACCGCTCTTCATCTGAGTAATCCCCAAACTTTGCTCTTCAATGAGTAAATCAGGAAATCCCGTATGTATATCAACCCGAATGAGATCTGTTTTCCGTTGGATTTCGATATGCCCAACTCCGCCATAGTTTGTGGCGTCCTTCACGTGTTTCGCAATATACTTCTCGACAGAGGCGCGTATTTGTCTATCCCCTTCAAGAAACTTCGGATAATCTTTTGCTTGCGCAAACCGATAAGGATAATGCTTCTAACTTACACCGAGTCGAAAACCGAGTGGATGAATCTTTCGTCCCATATCTACTTTTCCTCAACTCAATATTAAATTATTTCTTACTTAGTTGTTCCTTCGCAGTTTTCTTTAACCTCCCAACACGTCCCAATTAATGGGCGTCTCTTATGTAGTCATCCTTCTTTTACGTAGTCATCTTTCTATCTCCCCAGCAAAATTTGAGTTTGACTTAGTGGTTACTTTACGAGTGGGTTTCTTTATCGGGTAACCTCGGCCCTGAGCTCGAGGACGGAATCTTTTTAAATACGCGGAATTCTCGACTCAGGCCTCACTAATGAACAAATCGGATTTATTCAATCCGAAATTGGTATTGGCGTTTGCCGCTGCGGGAAGAATCAATTGCGATATGAGGTAACATGTTTTATGAGGCATAAATTCGGGTAATACAAGTGCTTCTCCGTACGAACAACCCCGGATTCGATCGGTAATCCGTCGTATTTTGATAGCTGACGCGCGGATATTTTTTCCCAGAGCCCGCGCCCCAATTTCTGATTTCTTTTTGTTTTTCGTGAAGTATAATTTCCTAATTATCGACGGGATCCTTTATCATTTTTTGCATGTCCCCTAAAATTCCGGGTGGGTACAAATTCCCCCAGTTTATGACCCACCATGCGATCGGTTACGTAAATAGGTAGGTGCTCCCGCCCATTATGCACGGCAATGGTGTGGCCGATCGTGATAGGTACGACTGCAGAAGCGCGAGACCAAGTTACAACTAATTTTCTCTCTCTCCGTATGTTAAGGTTTTCAATCTCTCGTATCAAATGATTAGCTACAAAAGGACCTTTTTTCGATGAACGTGCCATGGCCGATTAGCCCCCTGCTTAATATTTCCATTTATCAGTAACCTCTGCGTCTACGAAGTATGAGGGGATTGCTATATTTCCCCCCCTTCCGACTCCTTTTTCCAAGCGCAACATGCCCCCAAGGGGTTGATGGCTTCTTCCTACCAATCGACGTCCTGCCTTCCCCCCCTCCGTGGGGATGATCCACAGGATTCGTAGCTGAACCTCTCACTTTAGGCCGTTTCCCTAACCAGCGCTTGGACCCAGCTTTCCCCAAGCCTTCATTGTTGATATCGATGTTTCCGACCCGTCCTACACTTGCCAGGCAATTCTGAGGTATTAAACGAATTTCGTTGGAAGGTAGTCTCAGTGTAGCCAATTGACCTTCCTTTGCAATTACTTTTGCTGCTGCGCCAGCTGCTCTAACTGATTATCCGCCTTTCCCAGATTTTAATTCTATATTATGTATAATGGTACCTAAAGGTATTTTGGCCGAGGTAGACCCCCCCCTCCTCTTACCCTTCCTTAAAGGGAAGGAAACGACTGGGGAAGACCCCTTCCCAAACTGTACAAGCTTCTCTCGAAGCATACAGCTTTCCGGATACGAAAGATGAGATTAGGTACCGCTGCTGGGTTTCGGCAGTACCAAATTGACGCCTACTGAAACATAAGCAAGTAATTTTTGGACCATCTTTCTTTACTGTATCCTTGGCTTCTTTGCCCGCACCTGGCTTCCTTACAAGAATCCAGTATTTCTTAAGAATTTAGCGGCAGAATTGGTGACTTCGATGATTCGCGTCGGCATTAGTCAATGTCCGGGATAACTTAGGAAACCTTTTCTTCCTGGCATTGACATATCTCCACCTCCATGCATCTATTCCATGTGTTATTCCGTGGCTTCGATGTTGCCTCTGACTGCCAAATCGAGTGTTTTGAATTCGCACTTTCCACACCCTCGACATGTGCATGAGACGCCCTTCGTCCGTCATTCCAATTTCGAGATTATTTATCTGTTTCCATATTATCTTACCTTTGCAAATTGATGTATCATTTAATTGCTCCAGACCTTAGCACGCGCTACTGTCCCTATTTGGTTACCCCAACCAGGTTTACTCCATATTACCCAATAAGTTCGAAGTAGTGCCAGGTTTCCGGGCCCAGCCTACAACCCGACCGATTAGTTTCGGAATACGCGAATCAAGTATTCAACACGCACTCAGAGGTGGGGCATTTCCAACTGAAATGGATGCGTCAGAACTAGACGTTACGATATCTCCAACCCCCATTCCCCGTGGGTGCAAAATGTATCCCTTACCACCATCTGTGTAGTTGATTAAACAAGTGGAAGCATTGCGATTGGGGTCGTATTCGATACTGGCTACTCTTCCAGCAACACCCAACTTGTCTCGCCGAAAATCAACTTCACGACGTAAACGCTTGTGCCCGCCCCCTCTATGTCTACTGGTGATGATTCCCGCATTGTTGCGACCATTTCCGGACATCCTATGGTGAGTCAATTGTTTATGGGGCTTGGATTCCGTTGTTTCCCCAAATCGCAGAATGGCCCGGTTCCGGGTGCCTGGAGTATACGCTTCATATAGTCATATAGCCATACTTATTCTTCCCTTTTATGTTTATGCGTAATCCTTTAATTTGGTAGAAAGTTAGAAGTTTTTCAGGTATTAGTTTACAAATAGTGGAATAGAGTAATTAGCTCGAAGTCTAGCAATCATTTTTTTTCTACTCGTAGAATTCAAACTCAATTTACTTCTCCTTCTTCTCTTATTTGCTACCCGACTACTATTGATGCCCCCCACCTTAACAGCAAAAAACCCCTCAATCCAACTTTTCATTTCAGTTTTAGTCAATTTCGAGTCTACATGAGAAGTATATTGGTTTTGCTGCAACAAACGAATAGACTTTTCGGTAATTAATTGGTTTTTTAATTTTTCCGTAGTATCCTTCTCACTTTGTTCGTTTTCCCCCAATTATCTCTGTCTCTTTCGTAACTCCCGTATAGTCTACTAGTTTGGCTTCTGCCGCCGCCAACTTCGGATTTGCGTGTCTTGCAGATAGGTTTTTCAGTTATCCGCCTCTTCTACCTTCCCCCACCTCCCCGACCTCCCCTTCTTATTTGCATCCAACAGGAGTTGAACCTGTGAATTCGCCAATTATGAGTTGGGTGCTTTGACCGTTCAGCCATGGATGCCAACCAATGGCACTTCGGCCACTTATCCGTAGTATTATAACGCGGTTGGCAAAACCGTGTCAAAACGAAAAAAGTCACAATTTGTCTCTCCCGCCGGGCGTGTGTGCCTACCAACCCAACAAGTTGTTTCAGTTGTTGAAAGGATTCCGTTGAAAAGTGAAGAAGGACAAACAAGCAATAAAAAATTCGAGACGAAACTGCTGGTGGGTAATCTAAACAAATGACGAGGGATTCTTCGAGAAGTTAACAATTAGTCCTCATATTGAATGATTATGAATTATTCAAGGAATAATGGGTTTGAAACATACACGAGGAAGGTTCTGGGAGCAATATCAGTAGTGAATCTCTTATGAACCAAGAGCCGTGTGAAGTGAGAATTTCATGCACGGTTCTGAATGAGCGGAAAGATAGAAAATCTTCTTTTCGACTCTGACTCTCCTACACCAGTCGTTGCTTCTTTCTCTGTTACCTCTAAAGTAGCAGCTTCAGCTTTATTTACGCGACTCTTCGGCCTAATTTTCCCACATCTACCTAATGAGTGGCATATCGTGGTAGGATTATTGGCCACTTCTAGCATGATATTAGGAAATCTAGTTGCCGTTACTCAAATAAGCATGAAACGTATGCTAGCTTATCCCTCTATAAGCCAAATTGGATATATTATGATTGGAGTACTTGCTGCAGACCCGGAGAACGGTTATGCAAGTATGACAACTTATACGTTTATTTATATATTCATGAATCTGGGAACTTTTGCTCGTATCACCCCATTTGGTTTACGAACCGGAACTGATAATATTAGGGATTACGCGGGATTATACATGAAGGATCCTGTTCTAACATTCTCTCCGGTTTTACGTTCACCATCCCTAGGGGGTATCCCTCCACCATCCGGTTTTTTCGGTAAACTCTATCTCCTTTGGCATGGATGGAAGGCTGGTTCGTACCCATCAGTTCTGGTAGCGCTCGTCACAAGTGTCATCTCTATCTACTATTATCTCAAAATAATTAAATTAATGTTCACTGGGAAGAATGGGAGGAGCGATGCATCCACAACTTATATACAAAATTCATTAGTTTCTCCATCAATTTCAATTTCAAAAAGTTCTATTGAAATAGCTATGATCATTCGTGCACTAGCATCAATCCTATCGGGTATATTAATAGATCCCATTATCGGGATCACACGGAATACTTTATTCTAGACTCACTTCAAATTGTGACGCGAACTTTTTTTTTCAAACGACTTTTATCAAATATCAAAAGCCGGTTCTGCTTCTGCTGTCCCAACTAGTCTGTCTCTACAACTTACGAAATAGTTATATCTTCCTCGGTAATTGATCCTGACATTCTCCTATCTAGCTTGTATCTGCCTTTTCGCACCCGGAATCACTTGCTAGGAAAATGATCACTCGTCTATTCCGGGGGAGATATAAGTATTTCCGCGCGATGCGCAGCTGGGGTTGGGCAGTGACAACCCATGCTGCTATATCCAAGTATTTAGGCGGAAGGAGAATGCCTCTCTTTCTTGTATCTTCATATGGTATTATTTGATTGATACCGAAAAAAGATTTGCTTGCGAGATAGGCGTGGGCTTGTCAGGTCGTGGAAAGAAAGGTCTCTGTAGGAAGAGGGAATCAACCACCCCTTTAGGGATGATTGATTGCGGGCGATAATAGATTCGAACCCTCGGCCATCGTTAGTATGAAGTGGAATCCTACCACTCCACGAAGAAGCAATGAGTAATGAAAAAGGTCCAGGGACCTCGTCTAAACCTGACCCGAGTGGAGTCTCCCAGTTAGTAAATTTGGTAAAAAAGAGATGAAAATTCGGTTCAGCAGTTGACAGGCATATAGATATACCCGTATAATTGGATTGGTGAACGTAACTCCACCGCGTTTCCCTGCTTCGAAGGAAGGGTAGGCGTGCTAGACTCAAAATATAGTACCGCGTAGTACGGAGGTTCGAATCCTACGCGAGGCGTCCAGAGGTCTCGCGTTTATGGAAAAAGTATCTCGACTTCTCGCTTCTCACCAGTGGAACTCGAAATTTTTACCTGGTCGATTTCCATGCCTGTCTCCCCGAGTGAAGTAGCACTGGAAATGTCTCTCCGACTCGAGAGACGAGTGGGTCCTATTGCAGAGATACGTGAGGCAGCAAGTCCCACCTCCTCTCTTCCTCTCTCCGAACCAAGACTGGGACAGCAAATCCCAACATCCGAAAGGATTGGAGCGAGACCCGAAACTCAAGGAATAGTCTCACAGATACAGGAGAGAGGGAAAAGAGGAGGAAAAAAACAAAAGGAACGACTGAGATATGAACGTGATTCCTCTCAAAGATTCGAATGTAAATGAGATGGACCAGAAATCTTAGTGGTTGGTTGTTTGGTGTCTCATCAAACACATAGGGGATGGGACTCAAAATCCCATCCTTTCCCTGTTTCCAAAGGACTCCAAATCCTTTGAATGGGACTCAAAATAGGAGTGGGACTCGAAATCCCATTCATAAGCCAAGTATCTGGTTAGAT